ACCTTTTGAATGAACTGTTGAAGTGAAGACTGGGGTCGTACCCTTCACATCAGGAACCTCTGGGAAACGTTATTCCTCCTTTTCCGAAAGGTGTAATGCAGGCCACCATGCAGCACAAAGGCGCTCAATGCCCTGTGGCATTGAGTCCGATTGCCCCCCTTTTTTTTTTTCTCTTGACCGCTTGCCTGCGCCTTTCCCGGGCGCCCCCCCCTTTTGCTCCCTGGGATCAGTCAGTCCAATTAGATGTTGCAATCGATGGTTCCCAACCCCATTTCCTTCCATGATATGGGAAATTGTTGATTGACAGTAGTATCCGTTTAGTCATTCGCAGAAGCAGCTCTTTCAAAAGCACAAAAATCTGATGAAGGGTTTCTTTTTCATTCGCTGAAAAACGCACCGCACCGAGAATAAGAAGAATCCGATGGATGATACATAGCACAGGCATCATCCTCAGAAGCGGAGCCTAGGGCTGCTCTTTCCCTCTCAATCTGAACCGGCTGAAGAGTAATTCTTCCCTTAAGCCGAGGCCGAAACTTTCCAGTTTTTCCCGCATCCGACGTAGCCGAATCTGAGGTCGAAACATAAGCAACTGATCCTGACCTATCCTATGAGACCACGTTCGCGCGGGTTTTCCATTATATAAATAGGTTCCTGCATCGGACTTTTATGGGTGGCCCTTGGCCCTGGAAGCGCGCAGAGAGAGCACAGCTCGAAGGAAGAGCTCGAAGAGCAGAGCAAGCCAAGAAGCAAAGGGCTATAGGAGTCTCAGCTGAACCATAAGAAGAGGATAAAGGTCCTGGAGAAGCAGACGAAACATCCGATTCAACACCCGACGAAGCAGACGCTAGAGCAGCAACCTGAGAATCTGCATAAAAATATGACGAATAAACTACTGCAAAGGCTGGCTCGGTGAAGGGCGGTGGGTTGGGTAAGAAGAAGGATTTGACGTAAAGAAAGGTTAGCTCCGCAGCTATGTGATTCCATTCCTAAAAGATTCCATTCAATTCCTTTCGGAATAGCAATGTAGTAGAGTAGGCCATGGGTTAGCGCGATAGATGATCGTCGAATGGAGAAGGGTTCATCTCGATAATGAACAGGGATCACGGATCACGCCCAGGCTATCTTTCTCAGCTAAAGGACTAAGCAGGTCCACTACCGAAGTGGTTGACGATACATCTCAATCGGTGGTTCGTTCGGCAGAGCGATCAAAAGCTTGAGGGTGAAAGCCTTCCTCTGAAGTTGTCTATTCAACCGGGTTATCGAAAGAGAGCTATAGGCTTCAAAGCTATAAGCTTGCAATGGAGGTTGGTGGGCTTAGGTAGAGTAAGAGGACAGAAGAATGACTTTCACCAGTAACCAAGGCGGAATCAGATGAAGAAGAAATGAATGATCTTCCCAAGAAGGGTGGGGGGTCAAAGCCGGACTCTAAACTGAAGTCAAGTCTGACTATTCGCCCGAAAAAGCTTAATAGGAATTTGTGTTGTGTAGGAAAATGGACTGAGAAGTGGGTTTCGGGAGAGAGATCATCGGAAGGCATCTAGCCCATAGAATGGGAAATGGAGGTTCAAGTCCTCCTTGATCTCAATTAGAAGTGCATATTGCACGTCAAGTGCGGGATTGGCATCGAGACAACCCACAGGCAAAAAAGACGAGCAGAGGACTTGCTTTCTTTTCGAAGCTGATAGGTTACTGTGAGATTCTTTCTCATAGCAGTGCGGAATCTTTGTTCCAAGCATTGAATAATCACAAGAGTTTGAAAAGAGAGGATAAATAAGGGGTCTTTACCCTTATTTAAGGTGTCCGATTGGAGTCGGTTGATTAGATATACACCTTCCTTACCCGGTCAAAATCGCCTATCCAGAATACAAAAGATCCGTCGCTCTTCGCTCGAGCCAAGGATGTGACTCTCAACATCGAGACCGTGTTGGCTGGTGCCGAGGAAAACGGCAATTTACTAGCTTTCCCGGACTAAACCATCCGTATTGATTTTCACCCAAGGGAGAACCGGTGGATGCCAAAATACTGAGGTAATACGAGGAGCTCTTCTGTAGAGAGGATTAATTCCCAAGTTTCGAATAAGAATTTAATCATGAAGGGAACCAATGTAGCCCGGACATAACTTACAAATGAAAAGAATTTCGGCTTTGCAGGCTGCCAAGGCTTGATGAATGCTAACTCGGATATTGTCAAACAAGAGTCTATTACGCACTTTCCAAATCAAATGAAAACTGTGTAGACAAGCAACAAGCCAAATGTTTCTGAGTTGAGATTTGAAACCCTTAGAGGCAATTGCATTCCATAAAGTATGAAGGGTACCAGCAAAAGGAAGGGAAGTAACAAACTGAGAAGCCAGCCACTGCCAAACTTGTTGAGCAAAACTGCACTGGAAAAATAAATGCGATATAGACTCGCCACTGCATGGAGTGGCACAAAGCTGACAAACTGAAGCAAGGTGAAAGCCACGAATTTGTAGTTGATCTTCAGTAGCCATGAAGAACACGCCAAGCCAAAAGAGAATACTTGGGAGGGAGAAAATTGTGCCAAATGAGATTGTCCCAACCAACAGGAGTGCCATGACTTCTAAAAGTCTCAAAGGAATCAGCAAAGGAAAGGTCTCCTGAAGTTGTTCCCTCCCAAATAAGCTTATCCGAGGAAGGCTCAATAGATAACTCCACAGAAGAGATTTGGGCATGCAAAAGCGGGAAGTTCAGCTTTACTTTAAAGAATCAGGAAGCAACCAATTCATTCTTATCTTGAATAAAAGAGGCCACCCGAAGGTGGAGATCTAATCCACTAAAAAGTCCAATCATCTCAACTATAGGATTATTCAGCCATTTGTCATACCAAAAATGAATGGAAGAACCATCTCCAATAATCCAGCGACAATTACTTTTAAAAGCGGAGAACACATCTCTAATACCAGGCAGGATGGAAGAACAAACATACTTATGAGTTATAGAAAAAACATTAAAATGAAAGCGGCCATGAAAGAACCTGCGCCAAGGCGTATCCCTCTGAAAAGTGTTCCAAGTGAACTTAAGGAGAGCAGCCTTGTTAAGAGCAATCAAGTTTCTCAACCCCAAGCCTCCCTCAGATTTAGGAAGACAGATAGTATCCCAAGAGATAGTCACGAGCTTTCGCTTATCTAAATCTCCAGACCATATAAAATTTCGGATCCATTGCATCACCCTTTTAAGAAGAGTAAGAGGCCATTTGTAAATCATAAAGCTATGAAGTAACATAGCTTGAACAACTGATTGAACTAGTTGGACTCTGTCTGCTAAAGAAAGGAGTTTACCCTTCCATCCTGAGAGTTTAGCCCTTACTTTATCAGCCAAGCTTTGAAGATGTGTAGCTCTAGGACACCCTCTGAAGATAGGAACTCCAAGATAAGTGAAAGGAAGAGATCCGCCAAGAATCGACTCAACAACTTGCCTTCTTGATGTAGATTGAGCTCCAAGAAAATAAAGGGATTTCGTTTTACTAACAACCTGGCCAGAAGCTTGTCCATAAAGCTCTAAAAAAGATGACAGGTTTTTCAATGAATTAGAATCACCTCTGCAAAAAAGAAATATATCATCTGCATAAAGATAAAGAATGTGTGTGGAAGGAACACAACCCTTAGGCACAGCAATGGGTTTGATAAGATTTTTAGAAAGAAGATCTGAAATCCCCCTACTCAGGACATCCTCAGCAAGACAGAAAAGGATAGGATTCTAAACCTTGTCGAACTCCTCTACTGCAAGAAAAATAACCATAAGGAGAACCATTAATGAGGATAGAAAGATTAGCGGAATGAAGAAGCACCTTGATCCAATTGATAAATGTTGAATGAAAAACAAAACGCTTCAAAACACCTAAGAGAAAATCCCAATGCAAGGTATCAAAAGCCTTATGAATATCGAGCTTTATACCAATATTACCACCAAAAGCTTTTCTGTCTAACAACTGAACATGTTCAGAAACTAAACCAATGCAGTCCATCTTTTATATTCATAGAGGCTAGAAATCTTGGCATGAGTAAACCATAATCAACTAATAACTTCTCATTCTCTTGAATATATTTCAACCAATCACTGTTGATTTGAAAGGCCTGACACTGCAGCTTGTTCATTACACGACACAGATTCTCGGAATTATCCTCTCTGGAAATATCAATATAAAAATGATTCATGTCACCGGTACTTAACAGGCGGTAACGATCATATATATACCCAGTTGGCCCACTTAAGTAACCCCCTGATAGATCGGACAGGTTTATAGGTTTTTGACCCGGCGGGCAGGCACTCGTCCAATCTAGAGGTTGGCATATCATAGGCAGGTTAAGCTTGATCGGTAGTAATGAGATATCAAAGTTGCAGACTGCGTAGAGATGGCTTGGAAGAAAATAAGATCCTTTCTTCTTCTTCACTCGAACAGTCCCGCTCAAATCACTCATTAAGGTGATCAATCCCCTTTCCTCCATGAATTGAACTAAGCCGGAACCGAAGGGATACATCATCTCCAATTTGGATCTTTTCTTCTCCTTACCAGACATCTTCACTTGATGAACATCCGTGGCGGGTTTTTTACACCTGCGGCATTTCAATAATGAAGCTTGTATCCGGACACTAGACTCTAGTTGTTCAACCAAAGAAGCAACACGAATTATTGAGTTAGATTCATATGTGTTAAAAACCATACCTAGTACATGAACTATTAATGCCTCAATCGTATATTGACCGAACTCAGAAAGCAAAGAAAGATTATCCTTCGAGTTAGCCCTACTCCTGAGATAATCCTTAGCACTTTCCTCATTATTCCTGATTAAGATTCTGATTATGTTGGAAGCAGTCTTAAACATGGATTCCTCATCGAACAATATTGTTATGTCCTCAATCTCCATTTGGATCTTACGTAATTCATCTTCTCTTAATGGTAAGCTAGCTTTTGCATTATGCAATATTTCGAAGACTTCTTGCTTATACTGATGTGATTTAGTCTGACCCTGTTGTCCACTCATGTTAGTATCTTGCAATATAGAATTGTAAAACTCATTCCAAAACCTTATTAGTTCCTTTTTTTCTTCCTCTTTTCTCGGTAAATTTTCTAATGAGTAAGTAACCCATCTTTTGTTTGGCATGGCGTTCCGTTCCTATTTTTTTTTGAAGTAAAACATTGGATTTCCCTGTTAAGAATCTTTCAGTTGTCGCAACCCTGGACGATCAGTATCATTTATACTTTCCTCCAGCTCTGAGAGGTAATCGGGTTGTCTTTCCGAAGACATACAGCAGGAGAACGGCATTGAATAGAGCTTTTCCAGTGACGGTCTGTCTCTATCCTTGGGATTTCCTAATGTGCCACTACCCAGTATAAAGGTACTGATGTATCCCTCTAGAATTAAGCCTAGAGAACGAGATAAGTTTTACTCTAAAGGGATCCCTCAGGGCAGTCCGTTGTCTCCCGTCTTAATGAACATCTTTCTTCACCAACTTGATGTGAAGATGCAAAACTTTATGAGTAAAGAAGCGAGAATTAGGTATGTATGTGCGCTACGCTGACGATATAGCTTTTGCCATTAAGGAAGGAGCCAACTCAGAAATAAATGGTAAGCCAAGGGTTCAAGCAATTCTTTAATGAGGCCTTGACTGAGCTGAAACTGGAAGCAACTAGTTTTGAGCTCGTTCGAGGAATAAGCAAACCCTGTCAAACCCTGGTTTTAGGAGTGCTTGCCTCAATCAGTCCGGATGGAACTATCAAAATGATAGCGCCCATTAAGATTCAAAAACAAACTGAATCATAAAATGGATAACGACATAAGGAAGATCCAAGGCAAGGGCGTGCAGCACGTTGAGATTGAGAAAGCACTCCTTTCCTTTTTAGAGTCTTCCCCTATCTAGCTCTCTATTCGTGCTGTTGCAATGCTAATGAGGTGCTCACCTTTGTGCAAAACGCGTTCATTCTAAAGTGCAAGCTTTATCTACGAAGAGAAAGATCAAGAAGGGGAAGGACAAGACTCCCCAGAGCCTCCTCGACTTTAGGAGCATCCTAACACGTTTAAGGCATTTCCGACAAAAAGAAAATCGGAAAAGAGAGAAGTTCATTGACTTCGAAAAAGAGAATAGGGGGCCCTGACTCCATTCCTTCCTACAGTCAGGAGTGGCTAAAGATAGAAGCACTTTAACGACGGGATAGAAAAAAGATAGACGGGAGCACAGCAGCAAAACGGGCCTAGAACTTGGGGACAACAAAAGAAAAGGAACGAACGAAGGCATAAAGAACTAGAGCAGGAAGACGAGTTGGAATATTGTTGTATGAACAGGTCTATTGGTTGGCTTTAGTTGCTGGAGCTGAAGCAAGCACTCTGCATACTGTATGAAAGAGTCATGCGAGTAGACACGTCGGCTGGTGGAGGTTCTGGCCTTGGTCTCTGTGAAAGGTCCTATTGCTTATATAGGGCTTTCTAAATTCCTATTATACCTATTTCATGGCCTGCTCCATATCTTATCTTGCTGCCTTTGCTTTCTGGCGGAAAGCGAGGAGCTTGCGATGCCTTACGTAATAGGGGGCTTAACCAGAGGCAAAGAAAGAGTTTCCTTTCTTTTCTATTCAGTGGCGAGATTAGTCATAGCAGCGCTTTCAGGTTCAGTTCTGAAAGTCAAGTAAGAGGTATAGCGTGCATTAGCGTTCGCCCATATTAGATGGTAGTTCCATGGTTCTAAAGATGCATGAGATGTTCGCCTTCTAAGGAAGGTGGTCTTAGATCAAAATCTAACTGGTTTGAATCCGTAGAAAGAACCCGAAACTCAATCAAAAACAGACAGAAGGAGGATATATAGATTTGCGGAAGAACTCTGCCTGAGAAGTTCGCCCGAGAAGCTTGAGCTTGAAAGCGGCTATTGAATCTTGTTGAAGAAGGACTACTAGACTATAAATAAGGGATCGATCTATTAACAATTCTACCTTCCTACTACGGATGGTTAAGTCGTAAACTCAGGAATTCATAACTCAAGAACTCAAAGTTCAAGGCATTAAACTTCACCTTCGGATAGACTTAAATCATCTAGCGCTTCCTTCAAACCTTCCATCCTTGCCTACACTTTCATCATGCACATGAAGGACTGAGCTTGGAAACATTCTTGGGTAGTCGACGTCGCCCTCACTATTTGCACTTGATAATAACCGCGGAGTCTAACGATGCTCGGGTGCGCAGCCTTCTACTGTTACTGTGGAAATTCACTAACAACTAAGCTTTGGTTTCAGAGTGACCTCGGCTCGAGCCTTTCATTTCAATTGAAGATGTAGCGATTGAAATAAGCGAGTTAAAGAAAAGAGTAGTAGTTCGGGTACGTGTGCCCACCATATGGAGTTAGAGGTATGGCGACAATCTATTCTATAGAGAGAAAGCCCCCTTATAAATATTCTCGAGTAAGAGATTCGTTCTGCCTTTTCCTCTTCTGGTAAAAGCTTTCTCCTAGGTGGTAACACCCGCCAGGCCAAGCAGCAAGATTACCCATCGAGTCCATTCGATCCTGCCAATAAGCAATTCCAATTAACATTGCCTTTACTCCAAGCCTAGCCAACCAGCTAACTCGAACCAACCTTAGGGAGGGAAAGAGAAGGGTCTGAAAGAGAAGCACAACTAGGTCATCTCCTCAATCCGTTGATTCCGAACCCAGGGCGAGCCAAGCTCCACCTTCTCAATCCTTGTCTTCCAGCATAAACTACTCCTTCCGAACCCGGCCAATACCATCCATTTATCCATCTCCAGACGAAAGCCATTTACCCGAACCTACTGTCTTTCTTCCACTCCAAGCCCAGCTCTTTCTCCCCCTTGCAAGGCCCAATGAAAGCTATCGGAGTCCTATGAGGTAAGGAAGCCCTCCATCGAGAGAAGGTAAGCAAGCAGACTCCGCCAATTCCTAGCTAGGTTCGAACCAGTTAAGCATCTCCATTCGAGGGCGAATACCAACCAAATCTATTTTTTGCTCCTGCGCCAGCCAGCTAACCATCATCTTTGTCTCCCGATCCCTCCCGATTCTCCTGATGACGGAAATGACTCCACTAGTCCACCAGAGGCGATGATCCAAATCGTGTATAAAAGAGGAAAAGGGCCTTCAACCGATGATCCCAGGCACCATCCATCTCTTGATTCTCCTGGCAAAAGCAGATATTTCTATGCATTCCTCTGCCAAGTCCAGTTCCTCTCAGTCTCTCGATTCCATCGGCCAGGTCTGGTCTCTATTCCGATTCAAGCTCATCCATTCCTCCAAGAGCTATCCGTCTATTCGAAGGAATGAAAGCTCAACCGGAACTGCAAACAAACGCTAGATTCAAGTCCTTTGGTTGCCATCCACCACCAGTGGGAGAGGCAGAACAATGAATCAATTTGCTAGATCCAATGGTTTCTCGGGCGATCCCATTTCCACCTATCGAAGCCCAACCAAGTGAGGCCCTTCCAACGGATCCGTTCAAAGCTTTCCTTCGGGTCAAACGAACAAGCGACTCTCGTTCCAATGATTCACCCGGCACTCTCCACCAGTTGTGGATCCGAAGCCAGCCCAGCCCCTTCAGTACACAGCAACCCCTTGGCCCTTTTATGCTTGGGGTCTTGACCTCATCGGCCCCATCAACCCCAACTCTTCAAAGCAAGACATTTGGATAATAACAGCCACGGAATCTATTTATTCATTCCGTTCCGTCAGGGTTGGGATGCAAAATTCCATGACCTTAACCAAGCCCAAGCCTTGCTTGTCAAATGGGCTTGGAGATTTGTGACGCAACTAGAGTCGGCGTGGGCTAGGCATATAAGAGCTGACGTCTCTTCCGCAGGGGCAGTTCTTCACGTCCATTAGCGTTCTTTGCCTCTAGGTTCATCTATTTTGAACTCCAGGGTTGCTATCGGACATCACCTAAGGCAGGGGATTAGTATTTGAGTTCGTAATGGCCAGGCGGGTTTTATAGTGATTCTTTGGCCTCCTGATTTCCTTTGCTGCTTTAGGACTATCCTTATCCTGATTGATGATATCAAGTTGAAGAATGCTTTTCTTGGCGATATCACCAAACCATCTGGAATCTCCCTTTGCAGCTTCCAGCTCTGGAACCTGCTATAGAGGAAGTTGAACAACTCTTGCAGCTGATTCAATCAGTTCACATACCACGGGATCCTCCAACTGACTCCTAAAAATGGAAGATTTTTTCCTGGGGGTCATATACTATGTTGTCGGGGTATGAGATGATTGCATCTGAGAATTGTTGGTCTTTCCCAGTTTGGCAAGCGGGTGTCATTTCGAAGGTTGCTGCCTTCTTGTGGCTGGCTCTGAAGGCTAAGGTGCTCACTTGTGACAGACTTACTAGACGTGGGATTAGAGTTCTGAGTTGCTGCTACTTGTGCGGCAAGGAAGATGAAACATTGGATCACCTATTGCTTCATTGGTTGTATGCTCGCTCCATTTGGCAACAAGCAAACGGAGGCTTGAAAGCCCCCTTACGTGATAGGGGCGCAGGAGCGCACTGGAGTTTTCTACGCTGGGGCTGGCTCCTACTCGCATTTGTTCGTGCGGTTTTTTGTGCTTGCTCTCCATCCATAGAGGTAGGGCCACCGCCCGGCCCGCCTGTGCTTTCTGGTAGTGTTGAGCTTCGCTTAAGGTAAGGTAGCTCTGGTAGATCTAGCGAAAGCACGCACAAGCGGCGAAGGAAGATCGCCTCCGAATCACTCAGGCGGGGACCGTGTCGCGTTCCCCCCTGCCAAAACTTCCACTGGATCGGAATCCACTGTTGAAAGCGGCCGGCTGTCAAGAGCGAGGGCTCCAGTAGTGGGAGCAGTCCTTATGTAGTGCAAGCAGTAGGAGAAGCACAGATACTTAGGGAAGTGGAGTCATTGTGAAGACTAGCGTAGAGGTCCCTAACTTTTATGGAAGCTGAGACCCCTCCGTGACGTGGTCTTAGACTGGTTAGTCGCGATGGACCAGTATTTCGAACTAGAAGAGATTACGGACCCGGAGCGGGTACGTTTCACTACCACGAAGTTGAAGAAAACGGCAGGCTTATGGTGAGCACATGTACGACAGAAGAGGGAGCAGGAGGAGAAGCGCTACGAAGAACAAGAAGTTCTTAAGTTTAAGGATTCATTTCTACCAGGTGATGTCGAAGCGGACTTATTAAAGTTAAAGAAGTTTAAGAATCTGAGACAAGGTTGTTTTTATTTTGAAATGGCTATAAGAGAGTACATGAAGGAGTTTAACCTATTGTCTCTACGATGTAGAGTGAAGGAGGGAGACAAAAGGCAATATTCGAGCTGAGCACGAATTGCATTTGTGTTTGCTAGACAGCGTAGAAGCAGCATACCGTATTGCTTTAAGGGTCGAAGGACCTACTGGTTGAGCCAAAAACCAGAAACCGAATGAAGGAAGCGAAGGTAAGAGTCAAAATACGCCGTGGAGAAGAGCTTACTTACTTATGAGCAAAAAGGGAGGACGAACTCGCAGGAGATTCGGTAGAGGAGATGGAGCTGGTAAAGATGACCAGCAGAAGCCTCAACAGGGGCAGAATGCCGCACGAGATAACGAGGGACGTTAAGGAGGACGTGGTAGAGGTGATAACCGTCACGTGTGCCAAGGAGATGGCGATTGACATTGAATTCCCTCCTCTGGTTTTAATATGAATTGACTCTGCTTCGGTCACTAGCTCCGTAGGTCCCTAAGCAACTCCTCTCGTCACTAGTCACTATGCCCGAAGGTTAGCAAGCCTGTCCCCAGGTCAGCAGCGAGGTCAGCTCCATCTCCTCTTTCCTTTGTCTACTGCCCATCCTTGACCTTCTTCCCGCACTCGTTAACACCGGAACACCCGCCATGAAGGTCACTCAAAGTAACCTACTCGAGCTTTGCCCTTTGTATATTGTATATTGTATATTGTATATAAAGGCCTTCCCCGCCAGGAAAGAGGTCAGCTAGCCTTTCCGTCCCTGCACCTAAAACTTTGTTGCCTTACTTCCCTTGGAAAAAGCCCTAAGCTCGAAGTCAAGGCTTCTGTGCTGCTCGATCTTTCTTGACGAAGAGAATGGCCTACTTAGGTCTCAGGATGAGATTCTGAAAGAGTGGCCGCAATATCAGAAGAAATTCTTCCTTGATCCCTTTGACCTGAGACTGCTACTTGTACTTCCTTTACTACTCTTTGTGTCTCCTCAGTTGCTTCTTGTGCCTCAAAAGTTTTTGCTTGTGTTTCCTTTTTCAATCAATCAGAAAAGGAAGATTGAGCAGTGGCTTTGGAAATAACACTTGGTGGGCATTGAGGAGTAGTAAGGAATTATAAAGAGTGAAATTCAGTCACCCTCTCCGGTGTCTTTTCTTGAGAAGAATGCTCTGGCATAAATGCCACTAGGTCATCTATGATCCGCAAGAATGAAGGAGTTCAGCAGAAGATTGGAAAACTAAATAGAAAGCCAGGGCGTCTGGTGGATGAAGTCTACCTTTGTGATTTCAGGGGGAAAAAAAAAAGAAGAGAGTCTCCTGTTGAGGTTCACATCGGTACAAGAGTCCTCGATCAGTTGGGAGTGTACGATCGGGTGAATGCCCTCTTGTAAATGCCTTGACACTTCTCCATCAGATTTACAATCTCGTTTTTCAAAAACAGAAAGGTCAAAATTATGTACCAATACAGAAGGATAAGTGTATATTATGTTATGTAAAAACAAGTTGTATAGCTTATTCGTATACCTTGTTTTTCTCGGTCCTGCCTTTCTGTTTCTTCCCCCAGAGCCTGAGGTGTCGATGTCGGTTGGGATTTCCCCTGCACTCCTTCATTGTTGCCCCTTTATTAGTAAGGTTGATGGGTTCAAAACCTCGTCTCCCGGGTCCTTCCTTTGACCCTCCTGAGCTGCAGAGTCCCCGATCCCTGTACCGACGACTTCAGGACATTGAGATTCCCCTGTAGGTAAACATTCCAATATACCAAGTGAGATTGAGGTATTTGCAAGAAAGAATATGCATGAAAAACAAACAAATAAAACAAAAGTAAGCAAAGTAATTCCTACTCACTTGGGGCTTCGGATAGAGAAGGCATAGCGCCATCGGCCTTATCACCCTCTCTTAATTTTCATTATCCCTGCGGCACTTGATGACACTTATTCCCTTAACAGAAAACCTTCTCTATCCAACGGATTTACATCTCATCTCGGCCAACGAAAAATTCTACTGATTGGCTCGAGGAAATTCTTTCTTGACTAGAAAAATGAGTTTCTTGCTTTCCCCCATCCCCATCTTCGGGAACCTCTACATTGAAATTTTGATCCCCCTATTCATAAACTAAGCTCGCAGGATCTAAAGTGGAGTCTCGCTACAAGTCGAGCTTGAAATGGAAGTCCAATGGATAAAGTATCGCTCGCTTAGACAGGAGCGATATACGCTGGTGTTGTCTTGTTCTCTTTTCACCTTTCTAACTCCTCCTGCCAAAGGTGCGATGGGTTCGGGTGGCCTAACGAGATTAGCATAGCAGGTCTTTTTCATATGAACGGGAAAGAAGAGGCTGGGCTTAGGAGTACTTAAGAGCAAAAACCAAGCTGCGATAGAAGTTAGGAGCTCGGCTTTATCCTATTTTATTTCGGGTTGATCAGGAAGGAAGGGATTTCTCCTAACAATAGGAGACAGACAGATCAGATATAGAGCACTAACACAGTCAATCCAGGGTGAATCTCATTGTGCATCTACTTCCGCTCATCGAAAGTCTACCTCCGACTGAATCAATATCTCGTTTTCCCTTTGCTGCCACGGAGAGCGATGTTCCGCCTCTTTCTTAAACAGCTCTCGCTCATTCATTTCACTGAACCTGAACCCTTCCACCAAGAAGACAAGCGAAGCGATCAGTGTGATCAAGCGAGCTATCATGCTTTTTCTGGCTTCTGGCCTACACAGATCAGGTTGTTTTGTTTGGAGGGCGATCAGTGGGATCCCGTTTTCTTTGTCTGTTAAGCCTCACAGCTATGGTTTTGATTCTTTTGTCGAATCCGAGTTCTTCATGCCATGAAGACCAGCCAAGCAGATGTGATTCTGTCTCTTCCTTTCTTATTATCACTGACATTAAGGTTGACTCTCTCTCCTTGCTCGTTTCACTCCTTTCCGTGAAGAGCACACTAGGCACCAAGTCGCAGTGACAACGCCTTCCAGCGCCGGTAATCAAGCAAGAACAAAGAATCATTCATCGGGGGGAGCGTGGATTGTTTTCAAGTCAGGCAGATAGGTGCTCCTTTAAGACCTTTGATTGTCGCCCTTTGAACAGGCAGAGACGAACACACAATTCCAACGGGGAAGAAAGACTTTCGAACCCGACACATCCACTGCACGATCCTTTGGAGCCGTAGTTCCGGGATTGGATTGCAAAGGGAGCGGGAATGCTTTGAAGCTCAACGAAGTCAAAGCCCGTTGACCTAGGAACGATCCATGGAGTTCTCTCTGTCCTCCCTTTGCTTGAACTGGACTTTTCCGAAAAGGTGCTTTGCACTATATGCTGGCTCATCCGGTCAAGCTCTTGGCTAAATTCGAAGACACTCCTCAGGCTACTGAACTTCACTTTCAATAGCGTTTGCGTGAGCTATCGCTTACTCAACTTGCACAAAGCTACTTCAGTAGCTTTGCCTTCGCTACAATTTCCTGCGAAACTTGATTGACCTGTTAGGGCCTTTCATGCTCTCCATAGACATAGAAAGAAGCACAAGCCTCACACCGGATTCAGGCTCTTTAAAAGGTCCTGTCACTTTCCTGTCTCTATCTAGTCCACCAGCCAAGCCCAGTGAACCAGTCGATCCAACTTTGAAGTCGGAGATTTTGTTAACAAGTCGGGGTTCGCCTGCCGCTTTCTATCTGTCTAAGTAAGTCGAACGAAGCCGTTAAAGGGGCGTTTAGAAAGAGCACCAAGAAGGAGAAACAAAAAATCGGAGAAAGACCATTTCAAAAAGATTCTCCAAGTCTTGTGGAGCTAACTAGCAGTGACCAGGACCCGTCAAGCGAACAAGCCCAGTTAAACAAAGAAAAGTAGGCCTGTCAAGAAGACAAGCTCCACGCTCAAGCTCAAGCTGTATCTCCTTCCTTCCCAACCCTGCCCTTTTAGCTCTTAGGTAAGTAAGCTCCTTGCTCTTTCTCCGGAAGCTAATCCACCCCAATACAACCTGTCTGGCCTTTCACAAATCTTGCCTTTCTACCTTCCCTATTTACTCCATGAATTAGCGTCGACCTGTCTTTTCAGCGTAGAAAGTTGCAGGTTCGGGAGCTGAATCATCGTAGAAAAAAAAAAGAAATCCTCATGGAAGAATAGGTTTGTCAAAACCGGGGGGAAAGGGACCAAGCTCAGAGTCAGAGGCGAGTTGACAGACAAAAGCTTGGATGTTGTGATTCCGCCTTTCCAGTAGCGAGTGAAACTCCGTGAATGGGCAGAAAGGGTATTCAAACCGGGTGTTGAGGAAACCTTCGTCAGGAGCTTTGAGGAATCGCCGTTCTTCGCTCAAAATGATTCAGGAGACCTCTGTTCCCCTTTTTGCCTGTTTAATAGCTTGAGACGAGTACAATGAGGATCAGAACCGGACAACCCCCTTTAGTCAAGCCCAGTTGAAATGCCAGTCAGGAAGGCTCTCGGAAGGTTAGGAAGGACAGGGTTTCAAACCTCCCTTCCCTTTGCTTTCAATCTGTCTTGTGTCATTCCAGCTTTCGCTCAAGCCATTCTTTGGACTTACTTAATAGGGGCTCCCCGACGATCCCGAACCTTCCAAAAGTGATGGGTATGTGTTGTTTCTTGGCACTCTCTTTCTTTGTTATGCCAACCTAAAAAGAGATAGGGATACGGAGCTTGACTTGAAAACAAACAATTGGCCCTGCCCCCACTCTCACTTAAAGGCGGATAGGGCACTTTTTTTCTTCCTTAAGTCCAGGATACGAAAACGATTCCTCCCCACTAAAAAGAGCGATTGAGAGTGGATTTCAGGTTCGATAGTGTCGAGAAGGTATTAGCCACCGGTGACCGTACTTTCGTAAAAGCACCATTGGGCGGTGGTTCCTCTCTTTTCTCTTGAACCTCGAACAAAACTCGCCATCAGCTCGACTAAGAGTTCCGAATCGAAAAAGTAAACAGAACTTGACTTAAGACGAAGGAACCGAGTGCCGAAAAAAAACCGGTTTCTTAAGGTTTCAAACTACTAGTCATTAAGACTACTAGAAAAGAAAAGTAAGGAAGTCCTTTTCTTGACTTGGCCTGCGTGCATTATACCTACCCCCTTTTTAAATAACTTGATTTCAATCTCAACAAAGAAATGAAAGCATAACTCTTTGCTTGTTGTCCTCTTACTCTTTTAGCCTGCCTTGTGGAGGTCTCTCGGGTGTCTACGGCGGAGCCGATCAGTCTCGTGATGAAGAGAAGTCTTTTCCGATCTTCCACTAAGAAAGGTATCGTCACGACAACTCAATTTGCCCGGTAAACTACTCGGGGCTCCCCATGGTTTAGTAAAAGGGAGAGGAGATTTTCTCTTCATCCGGGGGTTCATTTCATTCATTATGAACTAGAAAGTGTAAGGCTGATTAGTGAGGTCTTAAAAACTTCATACAATGAATGATCAGCCATTCCATTTGTGCTTTCAGCAAGTAGGCGACGCGAATCTATGCTTTCTATCTTTCTCTTTCAATCGGATACCAATTGCTTGGATGCGTTTGAAAGCCTCGAGATGACTTGCAGAAAAAATGCTTTCTAGGTTTGTCTTGTGTCTCCGTAACAAAAGGTCCATTTATTGATGGGCGAACGACGGGGATTGAACCCGCGCGTGGTGGATTCACAATCCACTGCCTTGATCCACTTGGCTACATCCGCCCCTACCCCCGCACAGGTTTCAGTCTCTATCTACGATCAGATCCTTTCTGAACCCCCCTATGACCGCTATCAAAGAGAAGCTTTTTCCTATACTATAGTTGCAAGTCTATTGTTGTGTTTTGGAATTAGGGGAAGAATTCAAAAAAGTAGAAGCTTTTTGGAAAAGCTTCAAACAAAGCTGTTCACTTCATTGATTTGACTTCACTTTACTTAAGATTAAAGAAAAGATAGGGGCCGGGCGGACAGTGAAGGCTCGTTTAGTAGACAGCAAGCGAGCAGCAAGCTACGGCTTTGACGAGCTACTCCTAACAAAATGAAAAGCAGCAAGCTCCGCTTGAAGAAGCGAGCCCCTATCAGAGAAAGCCATTGCGCGCTAGCCCCTTGTATAGGTTGGGCCTTCCTGTCCCTGCGCACCCCTAAACTACAAGCCTTGAAGCCTCTACTTATTTATATTTATGGGATATTTGAAGAAGCCCCTTTCTACAAACCTTTCTATAATATAAGGGAAGCTCGAAGAGCTTTCTTCGCATGTTTGAGCGCATCTTTCCCCTTTCTATTTTCTATTAGTAAGGTTGTCAAAAGGCGAAACTTGAGTTCCTTTATGACTAAACTAATATAATAGGGGTAGGGGGGCGCTAACGAGCAAGAAAAGGCCCCTTACTTATAGATAGAGATAGGCTAACGCGCCTTTACTAAATTCTTATTCAAGGCCCTTTTAAAGTGAAAGTGAAAGTCAAGTTTCTCGCTTGTTGCTTTAGAAAGATTGCAGGGGCGCTAACGCGACCTTCCTTCAGCTGGCTCCGCCTATTCATCTCTTTTTTCAAATGGATATTTAGGGATCTCTTTTGTTCATAGATCTTGAAACCAGATCAATATCCATTTCTCAATATATCTATCTATCTATCGATAGAAAGATATAGATCTCTATCTGGATCTATCTCCATATCTAAAGAAGAACCAACACTTAAAAGGCGTAACCAACGGGTTCTCACCCTGTCCCCAACATTGTTCTCCGACGATGTCCCCTGGGCGAAAGGGGCCACCATTCTCTTTCTTTCTTCAATCGTTCCGATCAGGACAAATGGGTTGCTTCGTTTCCTCCTCCTATCTACGCAATTCTCTGTCTTCGTTCGTGATCATGTTAGGCGAAAGGTAGTTGTAGAGGAGCGGCTGTGAAACGGCGATTCCCCCCTTTCCATTGAAGTAGGGAGGGCCTCCTTCCCCACCATTCCGGCCTATTATTGATAGGGATTTGAACGATGCTGAAGGTAGCTTGCTTACCAAGCCACCCGCTTGAGAAGCTAGTCGCCAGAAAGAAGCGACGACTGTCTACGAAGCTTTGCTTCCCCCCCTCTGTAGTCGTAGTACTCGGCTCGTCGCTACTTTGATTCAAAAGGTAACCGACAGTTACCGACTTTCTCCGGTTTCCGCAACCGTAACCATTTGTCACTCCGATTACTTCATCCATAAACCATTTTTTTTTTTATTATTTCCATAGCTCTAAAAAAAGTCAAGGATAAGCTTGCATTCTATAAGCGGTAGCTTCCCGCCTCCTTCATTCCTACTGCCTCCTTCGGTGAGAAGTTCCCTTCCCTTTTCTAAAATGCCTGATTGGTCTGCCTCAGAAAATGTACAAAGTGGACTGCTGTTTGGCTGACCCTTTTCTTCCCATTCGGCTTGGGTTGACCCAGAAGTCAAGTAAGAAGGAATGAAACCACCGGAGAGTCGTCTGCAGTTCACACTTGGGCAAAGACGACTGACTTTGGAAGCGGAACACGAACCGATTTCCGCTATTCCGGATTCTTATTGAGCGTAGCGAAATCAAGGTTTATGATAAAGTCAGTGAAGTTTCTATGGTGTTCTACCTTTGCGTAGTCTCGGTCCACAGTGGAAGGCTCCGCACCTGAGCCTCGTTAGACTCAGCGGAAGTGTAAGGTGTAAGTGAAGAGAATAGAAGAGATGAAGTCCGTCCCTTACCTTAGCCTAGTCTATATCTACAGCTGACGCAACTCCGTACCGACGCCTCACTACTACTTAATTAATTCTTAATTAATTAATTCTAATTATTCTAATTAATTAATTAACGGCTAAGCGATTTCATAACCGGAGCTTTCCTTAACCAGCTGACCTTACTTCGTAACCTTAACATACTTTTTTTCTTACTTTAGCATAGGCCTTCGCCACTTCAAACGGGCGCTTCGCCCCTATTTGATTTTTTTTTATTAGAAAGAACAGGGCCTTACTTATTCTGTTCAGGGGGGATGAAAGACAAAGAAAGGAATCAGGGGGCTTTATGATCGGAGAAAGGGAAGGGGCGTGGTTGGTGTGTCACTGGGTCGGTGGGGGAACCCGTAGGAAGGGGGGACGACCCGCCGAATTCACATCAGAAATCGCCAACATGAACACAAACGAAATCTTGAATTGCGTATAGAAACAAAACGAACCACTTCTATTCTCGGAGCTGAGGTATATGAAGAATGGCTTTTTGGTCCCTTTCGTCCAGTGGTTAGGACATCGTCTTTTCATGTCGAAGACACGGGTTCGATTCCCGTAAGGGATAGGTACTCATTCCCGGCCGCTTTCAGTTAGTGTTCATTGCTGAGTGATCGCTCGCTATCTGGCTGGAAAAGGTGGTCCGGAAGCTTCCTTTCTCCCAGCAAGCAAGACGAGATCACCACTTCTCTCAGTAATGGACTTCCTCGAATTATTATAAGAGAACTTTCTCTTATTCCCGGGATCAGGGCATCAACTGCTTAATTTAGAAGTGCATACCCAGTAGCAGTAGCAAAGGTCGGAATGGGAGCTGCTCTTGTGAAAATATCCCCTGCGGTTGCCGTTCTCTAATAGAAGACAATCTCGGGGGAAAAAGATTATTCCGAACCCCAGAGACAAAAGAGTAGAATTTAGACGCTCAAGCCCTTGAGCCAGGTCTTTATTGATTGAGGATGTCACTTGCTACGATTCCGAACCGCTACGCACCTGTCCTCTTTCTTTAGCCAGAAAGTATGACTTACCTATTTCGAAAGAGTTCCACATCTATGGCTATGCCCGGATCTAACTCTCTCTCTCTTTCCGGCTTAGCTTAGTGAAGAGAGGGGCCTTTCTTACCTAAAGATCATTTCCCTTTCGACGGGTATGAGCTTCTAGGAGCCCTGCCTCCAACATCGCTTATTCTGCCTTGCCTCTCTTCTATGCTAAGTTTCTTTCTTCTTCAATCGATTCATAAGACAGACGTCCTCTTTGAAATAGGAAAATAAATTTTTAAGGAAAACATCTGCAGATCGGAGTCGTTCAACAGTCAAGTAAGAAAGTCAAGCTTTCCATCAGTCAAGCAGCAAAGACAGATGGGGGTTCAATCGCTGCGTCTTTACTCTATCTAAGTCAATTTGTGATGAACGAAATTCCTATTCTTTATCACCCGAGGAAACTGAACTCACTTCATCCTCATCTCTTGAACTCACTGAAACCAAGCCAATGGAGATTGCCGGGTAAGATGCTTACTTTGCGGGGTATGAACTCCTCCCTTCCCGCTACTCTATCTAATGCTTACGGTTCTTTCTCTCATCCAGCAAAACGGCAATGGCATTAGAGTACGAGGGCCTTCCAAGGGCTAGCACGACACGAAAGGGCAATGCGGAATTGCTAGTCTAGAGAAAGATTAATAGTTAATCTATCCCACTAGCTCAAGTCCCACTGCTCTTATTCCGCTAATGCCAGGAGAGCGTCTCTAAAAGGATATCCCTCTGGAATTTCAATTGGAGAAAGGGGGCTTTGGGGCATTCTCCCCTGAGAATCTTGCAAAGAGCCTAGTTGTACTACCAGCAGCCTAATTCCCATCTCCGTTCTATCAAAGGCATGAAGTGAAGGAGGTTACTGCGGTTATTCCGCCAAAAGCTAGGCCAAGAAGGGTGCATGATTGGCTCAACGAACTTCGATCCAACAACTTGTTAGGAGTAGGTTTTGGCTTGCCCCTTTCTATGTTATTAGTAAAGCGCTAACGCGCCCCTGCAATCAAACTAAAGCGCTAACGCCCCCCCTCCCCTATCTATACTAAGGGGCTTTTTCAATTTTTCAATTTTTCAATTTTTCAATTTTTCAATTTTTCAATAAGGCTCGCGTGGGGGCGCTCACCTTTTTTTTTGTCTTGCTAGTGAGAAATGCCCTCTTTCTTTCCGCTCTTTCTCTTAGCCAGTTCCAGTAGCGAGCAGTTCGTGATTGACTTTCGGGTTGGCTAGTTTCGGAATTGATCAATTCACCATTCCGAGCATTGGGCGGAAGCTAGAGCAAGAGCCTGTTCCCGAGCCGGGAGGGCTTTTATATGTTTCTTTTTTTTTTTTAAGCGGTTTCGGCTTAAGGGTACTTTGATAAAGCTTTCCTTGTCGGGTAGCGGTATTTTTAAGCGGTGAAAGTCAAGTTCCAGCGCTCTACGAAATCCTATCTTTCGGGCTAGGCTAGTTACGGCTATCTTTCCTGTTCAAATAAGGCAAGCGGATCATAGTGAAAGTGTCGCAGAGAAAACTCTTTTCTTTCCGTCAAGCGCTGCCCTTTATCCCCCAAAAACAAAAAGGCCCGAGCCCCCTATTTTTTAAGTGGTTTTCGGGCAAGCACCTTGAGATAAAAGACAGGTTCCGAGCACAGAAAAAGCAACAGAGAGACAGATAGAGCCGAGACCAGCACCCCAACTCTTCAATTTTAGCCTATAAAACGAAAACGGCTTCAGGTAGTTCCGGGAAAGGAAGCTAAACCGAAGACAGAGAAAACAGAACCGGGAGCCGGCACCGCAGAGACAGCCCAACATTGGAAGGGGAAGCACCGGAAGCCGAGCCAAGCATAACAGAAGATAGAGGAAAGCGAGACAGCCTTTTCAGCAGAGACAGCCGCTTCAAGGAAAGCAGCCGAGAGAAAAGTTCAGGGACCAAGTTTATCTAAATGAAAGATAGGGCAAGAGTCATTTCGTAAAATCCATCTTGCTTTCCGGATAGCTGGTTGTTCAGGAAGCTTTAAGCCTGGGAGTAGAAAGCTCGAAAGCAAGTGCTAGTTTAGTTCAAGTCGGAACAAAAAGCGTGCCGGCGTACAGGTTCCGTTCAGCCGTAAGGGAGAGTTAGCTGGACCCATAGAGAAAAACGGAACATTGAAGGAGATAGGGCTGAGATATCCATATCTGATCTGACGCAATGAGGGAAGGGCATCCGCCGTTCAGGTGGTTGGGGGTGAGGTCGATCCAAACTTTTCTTTCCAACAACCTATTAGGGGCGGAGATGAGAGAGCAGAATCAATGAGTTCAGAGCCTTTCACTTGTTTAGGAGGAGGGGGGGGGAAAAGAATGAATAAGGGATATACTTTTACTTTTCTAGACCCACTTACCGGCCCTCCTTTCGAATGAGAAAAGTAAAATCTTTTAGCAAAGGCGCTAAGAGATTTGAGTGTAATAGAGTGACGACGGACTTATATCTGGTGTCAGCACGTATGCTACGATCTCTTGTGTACTCTGTAGCCTCTCCTTTTTTTTTTAAAGATAAAGGATGTCACTGGTACTATGTCCCTGTCTTTGACTATACGTTTAAGAGGCGGGTCTTACCGTGTCTGTGGTGCTCCCCATCGCCCAAAATCAAGGCGGTGGTTACGGAATTTTCTTTGTATGCGCGCTCCATCGGGAGTATTCCCTTTGCCAGTTGCTCTTTGGTTAACATTTCCTGATTTAGGGATTCTAACTTCGGAGCAGCTAGGTGCGGCGAGGGCCTTCATCTTAGATAGGGTTAAGCCTGGATACTTTCATGAAAAAGAAATGTGGATGGTCTCCGGACTTTCTATCCTGATGATGGTGACGAGATTATGGAACGCATGGTTCCAAAACCTGGTTTGGTTGACTTTGACTATGTGGCTTCATTATCTTCGATGGTACTCTTCTGCTATAGTAAATGATGACGTGTCGCTTGAAGAGCAGATGCCTTCACCACCTGTCGTTCCCGCTACTACTTATAGCTTTCTAGCTATCGCTCGATCCCGGAAGAAGGTAATGATCTTCCGTTATGGAGTGTTGTTTATGTGCTACGAGATGTTGAGGACTACTCCGGCTCCTTTGTGTTTAGGGGAGCTCGATAGTAGGCAATCTTTTCGCGATTGTATCTATGTTCTTAGTTCTCCTCTCCTTCTTGGCGAAGAGGGAGAAGAGATGACTAGACTAGAAGCCTCAACTCAGCTATTACGTTCGCAAGGGGCAAACGTTTAGGCCTGATCCGTTGTCAATTAAGACCAGAGGGACCTTATATTCATTGCATCAGACAGGGATGTTGAGAGGTCGGACATGATTGCGCCCTTCGACGGATAGTTCGTCATCCGAAAATGTGATGATTTTTGGCGCCAGGATTTGGGCAATCATTTGACTCATCGGTTCGGGGGAAGTCAGGCACGTGTGCGTTTCGAAGCACTCTTATAAACGATTCCCGATGTGCTTCCAATGTAGAAAGTAGCTCCCAAATGGAAATTTGTGCTGGGATGCTTTTGAGCCAAAGGACTCCTTCTCTGGAGAAGGAAAAGGACGCAGTGGTGCAATTCCTAACCCATATCCAAGTCTTTCAGACCCTTTTATTCGCTATCAGCACTATGCACTCTCTCTCACTTTCTCTCCCGCTCGGCGAGCGTCATACACCACGCAATGTCGATGCTTTCTTCCTGATTGTTGGGACCAAGCTGTGCTCTTAGTGTGTGCTTGGGAAAAGGAAGACCTACCTGAGCGAAGACCAAAGATGAAAGAGATGGTGAGTCGAATGAGGGAACATTTTTCAGTCACCCATAAGGAAGAGTGGTAGAACCCCCTCATGTATCAGATGCCCATTTGAGACTCGATTCGCCCTCCCTGGTCCTTTCGAACCAGATATTGAATGACCTGCAAAAGAAAAATGCTATTGTGAACCCGATAACTCGATGGCAGACAGAGCAGCAGCCTTCCATCCATCGGCAAATCTGCTCCCGTGCAGACGCCGGTATGCTTAAAAATAAGTGAATTGAGATACCATTATATATATATACCCATCTTGAAAACCAGGAAGTTCACCAGTGAGACTTCACATAGCTCTTGTGACGGTGAGCCATTTCTTAGTGCTGTAGATAGAGTTGTTGAATCCCGTGGGACAAGGCCAATTAGGCTTATAGATTTGAGATAGACCTGTTCACTTAACTGAACGAAGTGGTCAAACCACCTTCTCTTGATTCTAGTTCTATACCCACTTCCCTTCCTTTAATTGCTTTCAGCCTACTTACTACCCATGACAGGGACTTTCTTTCTGTTTAAGATGATTCCTATATCCTGGAACTTTCAATTAACCTACACCGCCCACTAACCATCTGGTAAACTGAAGGATATTCTACTTCCTTCCAAGCCCACTAGAAATAGAGTCAAAATGCCTTCTTGTTACTATCTATTCAAAGTATATTCTCCATCGGCGAAGTCTCGCTGCATTGAAAGCGGTAGACATTCAATTCAATAGAAGACGATGCGACAGCTCATGGCTAAAATGAATGAAGTGAAGCCAATTTCCCTAGGCCCAGAATCGAAAGAATAAAGCAACCCATTGAAAGCTGTCCAAAAGGAAGAGAAAGAGCTAGAATATGCCTTCTGTTTGCAGGTTTGACATTCTCTTTAGCAAAGAAGAAAGACTACGCCAAGTACAAGGCTAACAAGAATGCCCAAGGAAAAGGGGGACGAGAGAAGGAAGATACTCAGGTAAGGGCAGAGATTGTAGCTAAGACTGTCTCGACTCCTTGCCTTGCTCAATGCTTCTCCATCAACTGCAGCGGGAAGGAAGAAAGATACCATCTTGGCCCTAGGAAAGGAATGCTCTTAACTACCATTGCTATCCATCAATGCACACTATCTATCTGTTTACAACTATCAATGTCAATGGTATAAACAAATTATCATTATATGAAAAGGGGGATCCATACACGCCCATAAACACAAGATGAAGATCTATCAAACCTATGATAGAGATTGAAAAAGCTATCCATCGAAAACCCACACCACCCTTAACCTTACGCGCCCAACTCAAGGCTTCCTTGCTCACATCCAATCTAACTCCTTATATGTCTTTCCTGGGCCTATCAGCTCTTCGCCTATGAACTAGGATTCCGTACCTTATTATACGATACATTCAGCCTGATAGCTCATTCCCGAGTAGAATCCATACATGCCTTATTCACCCTACTTACTGTTCTCCCTACCTTAGAGAAATGAACTCTCAATCCATCTTATCTTCACTATCTTCCCTTCAAGCAAGGCTGACTGAGAGACAAGACAGCAAGGCTGAGGTGCCTACAGAGATTGGGGCTGTCCTTGAGGAATATAAGGATGTAATGCCCTCAGAGTTGCCCAAGAAGTTACCACCTAGGAGGGAGGAGGATCACAAGATTGAGTTTGAGTCTGGTGCTGGGCTCCCTGCTATTTTCTTACTCGTGCAAAGGAACTCTTTCTTGGCAACTTGGACAACCGAGTTTAGCTCAGTCCCGCATATCACGTTGAGGAAAAAGACTTCCCTCCGAAGTAGGAGTTTAGGGGTTTACGATCGGGGAAGAAGAATGAATAAATCATACCTGGCTCACTGCCTTCTTCGCTTAGGAATACCTTAATGCTCTTTAGATAGGTATTGTTAAATATTGATATCCGTGCTTAAATCCCTAGTTTGCTTGAAAAAGAGACTTTTTGTCATTCTCTGCATCTGAAGCAAGGGGCTCTCTTACCTAAGCCGAATCTGTTAGCACTGGACTTGCTTAAGGCACTAGTTCGGATGGAAATCCTGATGAGAGAATAAAGGATGATGACTTCAGATTTGAGGCCTTACGAGTGAACTTCGTTACGTTACGACTGCAAACTTCCACGCCGCCCTCTCCCGACTGCTATTAAAAATGCCTCTCCCGGGTTTGAACTCATGAGATTGAGAGAGAGATGGGGAAGGCTGTTTAAGCGCTTAACTCCGCCTCTTTGCACTCACTCCCTTTAGACTAAGGTTAACAATAAACACTAACTGACGGGCGAGCTCTTAGAGCTATCCCTTGGGAAGGAATTCCGCCGTTGGATATGGATTATTAGCTTATGCAATTGATCTAATTAGCATTACCTCGTAAGGCACGAACGGTATAAGACAAAGAAAGGTTCAAAGCGCAATCGAAAAAAGCCTCTTATTCCTTACATTGGCATGAGATCTTTTCTCGGTAGGACCAGGCGAAGTCATTCAGGAGCGTAGCCTTTTGAATCACAAATTCAGAGATACCCGGCAAAGGACTTCCTTCCACCAAAGTAGAATCGTGAGCCTATTAATGATTAATGATAATGAAGCAAATTCAATGAAGCAAGAACTGGTACCATTAAGGCGAACAGGAAATTTCTTTAAAAACGATCCCCAATTGATTTCGCTGTTTTTTCTTTCTTTTTAGTAGTAGGGGCATGCGGAAAAGAAAAAGGCGTAACTGCTGTTGTCGACTGGGAACGAATGCTTAGCTCTGAGGCTGAGGAAAACCCTTCCATTTCTGTTACAGAAGACGGCGCTTGCTATAGAATACCTTCTTTGAGGAATAAGCCCGGTGGCGTCTAAGCTCTCGGAGAATACCAGGGGGGGATCACACTCTTGTTCAAAGGAGAATGGCCGCCCAGCGGGAAAGGAAGGAACTGTAGGGCTTAAGGCAGCTCGGGACTCTGGGGCTGCATTCAACGGCGTCTCTGCAGGAGCCTCTTCCTCGTAATCTGGCTCGTAAACACGTGTAACAGCCGGGAGCAAGTGTAGCTTTGAAAGCAGGAAGTGAAGAGATAGAGCCTCTAGGGGGAATGACTGTCTCTCGGGATTACTATTAATATGAAATTTTTGATCATTGGATCAATTCGACTCTCTGCTAGCTTTTCCTCTCGAGGGTCTATGGCCTATTGTCACAAATGCATATAATCGTCTTCAGTTATCCTTCCCTCTAGCTGTTAGCTTTCTCGGGGACTAGCATCTCTTAGTCTTAGTTAAGCTGCTCTTTCTGCCGTGGAAGTCAGCTTTTTCTTCCCTCTCTGAAAGAAGGAATTCGACAGAGTCGGTCTTATTGAGAAATAGACATCTCAGAGATAGATAGAGAATTTCCTTTTCCTTTGAATACGTAACTTCGGGCTTTAAGCATGCAGAAAGATTGAGGTCGGATGGCGAAATCGAATGTGTAGGGATCCTCTCTTTTTCGTTTGTTCAGTTGTCCGATTAGGAAATCATCTCAAACGTCGAAGCCAGAGCCAGCTGGGCCATTGTCTTAGCCTCAACATTGGCCCTTCTATTCTAGGTACATGGTCAATCTGAATTTCATCAAACTCGGCGAATCGAGTCTAGGGCTCTTTTTGTGTATGGCTGCTGCTTTGCATCTATTATCTCTTTATCAGCGATGACTTGTCTCACTACTAGCTGAAAATCACCCTTCTAAACGTGGATGGATCGCATGTCCATTGCCGCAGCTAGTTCTAATCCGATAAGCAAGGTTTCATACTTAGCTACGTTGTTCGTGCATGGGAAATTAAGCCGGTATGAATGGTAAGAAATTTGAACATTAAGAGAGAAAAAAAGCAATATCTGCTCCCGCGCCACCTTGCGTACTGGAGCCATCGAAATTCATTTGCCATGAAGTTGTGGTCAGACGCATGACCTCTTCATCATCCTGATCGGGCAACTGCTTGCCTAAGAAAAACAGATGATTTATCAAAAATTCGGCTAACACCTGCCCTTTGACCGATTGTTGTGGTAAATAATTGAATGAAAACTCTGAGCAGGCAAAAACCGTCACCGTTGCAACATAGAATGGAGGGTTCCTGCCTGGTCCGACATGTTGATTCAGTTCACTCGCATTGATCAATCAAGAGCTTTGCCCCATATCATACGAAGCAAATCGTGTCATCATCGAAGTCAAGAAAACCGGTTCCTACTAGGCGAGACCACCCCTTTCTTAGTAATAAACCGGTGGTTTATTCAAAATAAAGGTTTAGTCGCCGCATTGACCCATTCATCTTTTATATGTAGACATCCCTTTAGTTCGAAGAGTTTCCACTTGATAAATTGACTGTTCTTAAAACCACTCTTTCGTCTAAGGCAAATAGCCGAATTGCTCTCATTTTCTGCATCGGTGAATAAACCGTTCAAGGGAAGGTTTTGGTTGACCTGTGCCTGGTTGAACAAAGCACTAGTTACTGGGGAAGCGACTAGTTCGGGTAGTTCAGATCACAACTGAAGGGAGGTACCGGTTCCGGCAAAGGTGTACGGAAGAATAGGTAATAAGCAAGGAGGATATGAAGAAGCATCCCCTGCGATTCGCGGCGCATCCGTTTGATCGAACCATCCTTAGCTAATAAGGAGAACGGGAAATCCGTGGCATATCTTCATCAATCGGGCAATTAAAGTAGCGATGGTTTTTTTCTCTTTGTGAATTCGAATAGAAGGTAATGGATAGTTATAAAAAAAGCCCCTTCGTACTAGATTTTCTAAGACGGCTTTTAACCTTATCTTGCAGGTGACGAACGATGGATGGTTCTAAATCTATCGCGAGGTAAAAAATCATGAGGATTTGATCAGCCCGGCTAAAACTTGCCTGTGTTAGCAGCCGGCTACCTTTTCCGATATTGGTAAGCAGAAGCGCGGAAGTGGTGGTCAAGTACAAACGATCTTTTTTCATCCTTAACGGGATGGTACTGTACCTCTGGATCTAAACCAGAATCAGGGAAGACGATCCACCGATGCTGACCAACCACGGTGGGGTCTATTCCATACCGTGCCCTCGGGAGAAAGTATAGTAAGGGCTCGCGCCTCTAGTGTCTGCTGCTAGGTCATACGTTCAATCGAGAGAGGTACACGCTTTCGGCTTTGAAGGAGTAGGCGCCGTTGGAGTCAGGGCATTAGCCTTTTCTTCAACCATGTCTCGAAAGAAAGTAGCCAGGCTTCCCGCTATGAAAGTAGCAAGGGCAAGGGATAAAAAGCAACTGGCTAACAATCCACTGAGCAAGATAGCTGCAATCGAGCATAGATTTCACTAGGCAATCCAGTTGCCACCTCACTAGCAGCCACAAAGGGCGAAGGAAAGTCATTTTCATTTGGTGGTATCGTATATAAGATCACGGCTGCATTTAGGAGTGATCTTTCCCTCTTGCCGGTGGTGATCTCACTTTCGAAAGAGAGTCTCGACGTGGCGGTGTACACGTAGCTCCATAGCGAAACTAGTCACTGGCTACAGGTTTCTTTCCTACCGGACCGGAGGCGGCCGAGAATGTTATGTCAAAAGGACCAACAACACTATCTTGTTCTAACTACGGCTAAAATCCTTATCTTATAAGGCTCTGTCTCGTCCTTTATAACACTTCCTAACATTCGTCTTTTCTATCGTTATATAGCGAACATCGCCCATTCATCCGTTAGTGATTTCTTGCTTGCATTCTATCTTTCTTTGTACTTCCAAGCTTGGGCTTGTCATGTCTCATGCTATGAATAGCTTGTGCTTTGGTTCATCTCACTGCTTACTTACTTGACCAGGCCCGCCCTTGCTTTATAGATAGGAGCCCCTCTCTGGTAGAAATTCCTTCTCTCCCTGCTCTCAGTCAGTCCAGGCCAAGGGGAAAAGGCTTGCAAACAGGGTACCAAGCAATCTCGCAAGCTTTCCTTTTCAAGTTCAGAATCCGATGTGAGGAAAAGAATCCTAGATCAAGGCAGTAGCACGGTACGGGATCAGTCCCTTGTTCTCAGTGCTTAGTGTGAAATGACTTAGTCAAGAGATCGATCTTAGGATACCGGCAAAGGAAGAAGGTGGATACTACTTTGATTCCGATTCGGAAAAGAAGATGGATAATCTCAATAGTCAAGGAAAGAAAGAAAGTAAGCGCTTGCTAGCATGGTTGTTAGAAAGCAGCCTCTCTCTGCCTTAGTAGCCCGTCTGTGGTACTAATTCCTCTCTCTGTCTCTGCTTTATGGTTGTTAGTTCAAGTAGGCCAAGCTGAAGTCAGTCCGGTCAATCAATCAAGCATTCCATCGAAGCAGTAGGACGTACGGCTTATATCTTCTTTCCTGCCAATCCGCTTTCAAGCTTCAGTCTTCAAGTCAAGATTCAGTAGTCCGTCCAGTCCGAATCAATGCTCTAGTCAAGTCAAGAGTGAGTTACTTACCGCAGTGAGTTTTCCCGCTTCCTCTTCCTTTGGTCGAGTGAGTCTGTTCCCAAAAAGTCTTATTGGGAAGTACTATCGGTCAAAGAAATGCTTATAATAAGCAGTCTTTTAGGCCCTGGGATGAAGCATTATTCAAAGACAGTGGGCAAGGCGTACATTCCATCCCTCCTATGGAAAAGGACAGATTCAGCTCCGTCGAAGTGAAAAGACAGGTAACTCAGTCGAAGTAATGGAATGGGCGATATCTCAGCCTCTTCTCTTATCTTATCTTTGCGGGACTCTTTCTTAGGCAGAAGAAGAAGGGGCTATCCGACCGGCTTTCTAGTTGTCTTTCTAGTCAGCGAAGGAGAAGCTGTGAGCAAATCAACTTCTTGAATCCCTTGTTTTAGGTGAAGGTGCTCATTGAGCCAGTCTCCCTTGGCTTGGCAATCGTTTCGCTTCTGTTTTGCCTTGACGAGTGGGAGAAATAGCCACCAACTTAGGAGATCACTATTGGCACGGACGGAGCAGGGAATAGCGATCCAAAATACAACACAACTCATGAATATCTATCTTTAAAACGAGAATCATGAATATCCTACGAAAAAGAATATTTCGCATTGTGATTCTATCCGCCCCTTTTTTCTTCTTTATCTGGAAATGGGCTGGATTCACCATTTTGTTCGAATGATTGAAAAGCTCATGGGCTAGAAGTAGAATAGGCTCTTCTCCTTTCCTTTAGTTTGGCGAGATAGGAATTGTCTCTAGAAGCCTTAGGCCGATTAGTTAGACTGATCTTTGTGATATAGCTTTTGTGGTCTTGTTTAGCGATTGCGCATTGCCGTGCTGTCTTCAACAAAGATCTCTGCTCTTTTCCTTGATGCGGAGAAGATATAGTTCTTAGTTAACCCCTGGGCCAGTTAAGAGAGTTCGAGGCATAGCCCAGGTGCTTTTAGCGAAGCCGGAATTCAATTAAGGTAGTTCCGCCGAGGGTGACATCACTGGGGAAGAAGAAGAATTCTAGATCGAATGCGACTGGGATTGAGGTACGAAGTCACGTGGTTCAGGCTCCAGGGGAATGCTTTTAAGCTCATACCAGGAAATTCCTATTTTCCATAAGAGGAGCAGACATTGAAAGGAGTAGAAGAATGACTACCTAGCTCACTCATAACCTGAAGATAACATTCTTTTTCTCTTGTATCCGACCTGCTTGCTAACTCAGATGCATTCACTTGAACCAAGATGGTACCCCCCCAACATCCACTGTACACAACCCCCATACTGGGCTTTCGCACCTAACCTAACTGTTCAAAGAAGCCCTTTTTCTTTCCTTTTCTTTTTATGATATCCAAAATAGGGCTTTAGCGCAGTCTTCCTTGTTAAAGCAGCCTAAACAAGAAAGCACAACAGCTAACAGCAGAGGCCAGTCTCTAATAAAGGCTGGAAGCAGGACCGCGACCGCAACTCCACTGATTGAAACTACTTCTTATTCCACTTGCAGGAGGCATAAGACCAAGGAGAAATGGAAGGGGTAAATGGAAACCGATCCACTCATTGAGTTAATTTCCATAAACCTAAGCCAAGACGAACCCTTCCCAAGGCAGGAAGGAAAGGAAAAAGGGAGATTACCAATACACCGCATCCATCCCTTAGGACGGAGGCGTAAGCACACGGGTTACTTTCTCAATTCAGGAGGTCCACTAGCTGCTTTAGACATAACAACCAGATAAGAAGAAGTCAGTATCGGCTATATAGCAGATTCAGTCTATTCAGAAGCAAAGATCTAGCAGCTCAGGCCAGTCCGCACAAAGGAAATCTCTCACAGAACATTTGATTTAGGCACATCACATACCGTAGCGTTGGGAAGCTCGGGATTCGCGCTGGCACACAACTGGTTCTATCGATGCGAATCAACGAATCAGAGGTTTAAGCTTTGAAGCCCCTACCTTTTATGGATGATAAACAAGCCTTTCACCCTCATGCTTTCTTCTCGCTACTAGAGAGAAGTCGAAAAAAAGTAATTGGCCTAACTTCCTTATACTAGTTCAAGCACACGATAGGATTCTAAGACTCTTCCTGTCCTGGTAGGATAACTAAGAACTTCTTAACTAACTATTTATACTTAGTGAGATAGAATATCCACAAGACTTGGAAGACACAAAAGGGATTGCATCAACTCATTCTCTCATCTCACTCTTACTCATGGCTAGTATCCGATAGACTCCAAAATTCTTCTCCTGCCTGGGTCAATATGAGTGAGACACAAGCTACTAGGTATGATGGATGGACTGATGCAGAACACCTTTGGTGAGAACGGGGTCAAGGGAATCAGGAAGAGGGACTTCTACTTCTATGAATGCAGTTAGGGAATTCTTTCTTAGCCATCCTGTCTTCCCTTCTTTATTTTTATTTGCTTAGACCTGAGCTAGATGCCTTTTTTTACTACTTACAAGGGGGAAAGAAAGAAGCAATCAAGATATCAGACCTAATCACTAAGAAGGCTTTAGAACTAGGTCACAGGCATCAATCTTAGACAGCGCTAGGAAGGAAGTCTAATGGAGAGAATTACAACATAAAGTATAGCAGAATATAGGTACTCATTGGCCTAAGGCTCTTTCTCCCTCATTCCCAGGGGTCTTTACTTATTAGTGCTAATCGAGCTAGAAGAGAAAGATCCACTTTATAAGCTACTTTTCACTGGAATATAGCTCCTTCTCCTTCACCTTCTTATACCCTATCCCTTGAAAGAGCCTCCCTATTCCTAACATTCTGATTTCATTCCTTTCCCAGGCACCCATATACTGTTGACATATTTAGGGACAAGCTAATTGGTGTAAGCATCAGTAAGTTCTTTACATGGGCATAGCATAACACTAATGTAATGAAGATAACTGTCTTGAGGGACTGCATTGGCATTTTGAACACTTGGGGAAGCATTAGGATTTGCATCAGAAACCATGATCACATCATTAACTCCAACGTTTGTCATGAAAGGATATTATTATTATAGAAGTCCTATAGGAGACTTAGGCAGGACATTATCGGCAACTTCAATTTCTGAATGAATTCCATTACTTGTAGCCGCATCCAGGTCCCTAGTACCATCCTTTTCAACTTGATCAATTTCTTCTCTGTTGGTCACCTCAGGAGTTATCTCGACATTATCATGTTTCACCCCCTCTTTGGGTCTGTACTCCATTCGAGGTTTTCGAGACTTTGACCTGCCTCTAGTGGCTTTTTCTCCATCATCATCTTGTTTTTTAATCTGTTTGCATTTGGAAACTTCATGGCCTAAATTACCACAATATGAGCATTTAGAGGGTAGATTTTCATAAACTAGATCGACTTGGAAACCATGATTCTCTCTTTCTACCATGAGGTAGGAAGGAAGATTGTTTGAAAATCAACATCCACCAGAACCCGTGCATAAAAACCATTGGTTCCTTCTTTAGTCGCCTTGTCAAGCTGTAAAGGAATGCCAACTCCCTTGGCTATCTCCATTATTATGCGTGGATCCCAGTATTCATAACTAAGTCCATAGATTTTTGTCCATACCTGTGCATGAGTGTGTTGTGTTGTTGCGTATGGGTCAAAATCCGGCTTCCAGAGGGATTCCAGAGTCATCTTTAAGTTTTCAAGAGGAATAGGCTGAGAGCCTTTACGAAGAAGAAGTCTACCAATCAGATTATTACGGCAGGATTCAAGTCTCTTTTGATAAACTTCTTCATTGATACGAATATATGCCTCTGACAGTAGGTTGAGAAAGGAGATTGGGATGAATGAGTTTGTCTTGAGGATCGGACAACAAGGAGGCATAGGTCTTGGGCTGAACAACAGACGTTTTGGCAGAATTCTGTAAATCTGATGCAGTCGTTGTGGGGTGGTGGAGGGTTTGTTCCTTGAGCAGCAGGTGCAGCCAGGGTATTTCCGATGGCTACCCGCGAGGTCAATTGTGCTAGCATCCGGGCAATCTCAGCTAGTTGACGGCTAACTGCCTCGTTAGAAAGTTGCTGATTTGCCGGGGCTGTAGGGTTCAGCTGGTGGTTAGAGCCAGTGGACTCTTCATTGTCCCCATCATATAGAGGGTTCCTGGTGCCTCGGTGACTGGCGTTGTTGGCCATGATCTCTGGGTCTGATTCATCAAGGCGTTCTAGGTTCTCTATTTTGACTAACCTCCTGGACGGGCCTCTAGTAGTTCGCACCCACCTGCGGTTTGCAAACTGACGGCGAACCGAGTCTAAGAAGGATTCCTCTTGTGCCGAACCTATGGTTCAACACTCAAGATTAGGGTAGGATGTACCCTAAAGGCTGACACCGGCTTAATATAATAAGGTTTAGAAAGACCGCAAAGATGTGTGCTTGCTGCTGTATGCTTCCTGATTAACGTCCGATGTTGCACTCTTTGTTGTATGCTGAATCAAGCGGTCCCAGAAATAAGTGCGTACTGAGTGTAGTGCAATTTACTGGGTTCCTTAGCAGGCTCTCGCCCTATATACCTCGAAGCCCACTAGTCGCTGGTACTGGCTAAGGGTGTGGGAGTTCGCATCTATGGTCAATCAATAGGTCCGTTTTGACCTTCTTTTCCTTCCGGGTTGGACCAGATATTTGAAAACCTGGGCGGATATCTTAAAACAAAACCTTTTCTTTTGATAAACCAGAACAGATACGGAAGCCTTGAGTCTAAAAACCTCATCAACTCCTTCTTCTAGTGATGTTGCTTAAACTCGCTCTCTAGGATCTATGTTTACCCAATAGTTGAGGAATTATCTACCAAGAGCAGGGATAGAAGACTAAGCATTGAATCCAACCTCCTGCCTTGATCGACTCCTCCATTCATCGCCTACCACGGACACCTCGACCCCCCCATCATAAGTGGGGCCTTTCCTTTTTGATTGGGTTTACCATGAAAGAAAGATTCTTTAATGCCTCTGGGGGCGCCCCATCTTACTAATAATAATGAAAGGCTTTGAACCCGACCTTCCCCTGCCTCTGCAGAACCTATAGGGAAGTCCAGAACAAGCTATCCAAGAATCAATCTTTTGGGAGACGACTGATCTTTTAGAACTATTAAAGCAGGTATCCAAGAAGGTTCCTTTTAGTCTTTTGCTTGCCTCTGGAAACCCCAAATGCAAGAGATGGACGGGCATGAGCCTTCTTCATTCACTGATCAACCTGGCCTTTCCTTTCCTTTAAATCCTTTGTTTTCAATCCTCAGATGGATAATGTGTTTGAACTGCTGCCAAATCAAGATCAGGAGAGAGACCTGAGAAGGATTCTCTTTGCTCTTGCTTGGGCTTCTTACCCAGAAAAAATCACTCAATCATTATTGCGTAAATAAGTGGTTATCTTCAAGAGAGGAAAGAGAGAATCGAAAAACCACCGCCCCGCGCTGGCAGAAAATCCAATATCAGAATAAGTTTTAGTATCTGAAGAACTGCCAGATGAGGAAGTATTCGTAGCAGAAGAGAACGTAGACTCAACCGAGGGGCCGAAGTGGTTTGAACCGATGTGAGACTACTTAGCAAAAAAGGGGTATTTCCACAAGACAAGAATGAAGCAAGAAATATCATAAGACAAGCTAAAAGGTATGAAATCTTGGCGAACAGACTGTATCGAAGAAGTTTTTTGGGGGTATTAATGATATGTGTTACGAAAAGACAAGGGGAAAAGATTATGAGAGAGGTGCACGGAGGTGATTGCGGGGAAGATTAGAGTCAAGGAAGACGGAAAGGTAAAAGAATTCATCTCGGATACTACTGGCCAAGACTGAGCAAAGACTGCATCAATTATGTCAAAAGGTGTCGGGTGTGCCAGTTGCATTCGAATCTAGATCGACTCCCCAAAAATTTTCTCCACCTTATTCCTATTGACCCTTTCCAGTCTTAGTCAAACAAATAGGGGTGGGGCGCTGTTCTTAAACAGAAAAATGGCGAGAAAAGAAAGAGGAAGTGATCCAGTTCGCTTCCGGCGTATGGAATGAGGCGCAAAGCAAATACCCCTGAGAAGGAGTCTTGGTTTGAATGATTTGGCTGTTTTGAATAAAGCTTGTTTGATGAAGCATTCCTGGAACCTGATCCATTCCAAGAACTTATGTTCCATGTTTCTTAAGCCACGAACTCCTACTTCCTTAGAGATCTACCAGTGCCGTTAAGGAAGTTAATGCCAGTCATAACAAGAAGAGAGATTCTTTAACAGCATCTCGTTTAGCCGACAGTCAAGTAAGAAGAGGAAACTCCCATCTAATTAGGTAGTATTTCTTCCATCTTGTTATAACCTTCCATCTAGATAGAGAGGGGGATACCGGACTATCTTAGGATACAAATAATTAAGACACAAGAGAGTCCGCTACTCAGATAGTAGAATAGCTTCCTACTCAGATAGGAAAGGTAGAATACTGTCTGAAAAAAAGAATATCAGGCAAGAGAGGTTGACCATCTTCTTCCTTACTTGGTATCAGAATCAGGGAAGAAGGCTTTCAAGAAGAGATTCGCTCCTAAGGCAGGAAAGAAAGGGATAGATAGAAGGAGTTGAGTTATAACCAGATTGGATTGATATTCACATACAGGAGATAGCGGTTTCCGTCTATCAATTCTCCGTCTAGAAATAGATAACAGCTCCCATGCTTTCATAGCTTATTCCTATAGTAAGTAGTAGAGTGATTCCTTCCCTCTAGATAGATAGCTAGGTAAATGCCTGAGTGAGTCTAGTCCGGATAGTAGTTATCCTTTTGCCTGTTAGATCTATCCTTCATTTAGTCAGGCTTGTCATAGGTAGGTATCATTATTCTTAGCGTCCTGACTTCTATCTTCTTTCTTCCCTTGCATCTATCTATCAGACAATCTTCTTGTTTTCATATTGTCTTCTCCCTGCTATCTTTCTATCACTAAATAGAGGTCTTAGCTCCCATTTGAATGCCTGATAAGTAGCCTTCTTTTTCCTGCCTTTAGGATGTTACTTATGATTGGTAGTAGTTGGAGTTGCTAGTAGGAAGCTAGGCTATGGAACTGTCTTCTCTTTTTAGGTAGGAGAGCGGGCAAGGTTTCAAATGTCTGAGGACAGTTTCTAATAGATTTTCTTGTAGCTCCTCTTCTTTCCTTTGGGAGTAGGGATTTCACACGGTTGGTTCGTGAATGGAATACCTGAGACTTGCTCCTTGTTGTGAAGTGAACTCTCTTTTTATAACCAGCTAGGATAGATCAAAGAATAGATTAGATCTAGCCATCTCTTTATAGTAGCTCCTCTTGCTAGGGGAATGTAGGCTGGTCGTAGATCTACTGCTTTCTAGATGTTTCAGTCTTCCTTCAAGTTCTGTTAGTTTTATAAGGACTAACTGTTGGGTCATTCGCTTGAGTCTACTAATAAGTCAGAAGTCCCTCCGGGTTGTCTGCTTTATCGGGCTCTCTGTTCATTTCGTCTAGTATCAGACAGACTATTCTATTTCATTCATTCTAGGTGCAAAACCATCGACTTTCATTGATGTAAGCCCTTCTATCCCGATCTGCCTTAGCGGGGCGTTGATTCAAGGTCTTCTACGACTCGTTTATGCCATCATAGTAGCTTAGAGGCTTATCCCACTTCCAGCGAATAAAGTTGATTATATCCGATTCCGAAGATAGTGCAATCCTTATTTTATACCGCTTTGGGAGCTGCCTATTAGGCAAGGCACGTAGGGAATCAGCCTTTTTTTTTAGCCCATTTTTTGCCCCTTCTTGGTTTCCCTTTTTATATATTTTTCGAGTCTCACGATTCTCGATTTCGAAATATCTGACAGAGATGAGAGAACACCGACTTCACTTCTAGAGCTCTTTTTCGAATAATCAAGCTTGTGTGTCTCTAATGCGAATGAGGAATGCAAGATCAAAGAGTAGTTTCCGCCCAAAGGGTCCTCTACTGGACCGGTCCCCGGGGATGAAGTAAACTTGCTACTGATTGAGCATGAAGAAAGTCTGCTTTGAACATGAATGAGACGTGCTATTAGAGAAGGGTTGTGTTGTTTGTTCAAGCTAACTTATTTGAACATTCATTCTAGGTTCAAAAGCGTCTACTCTTTCTGTCTAGAGTCCAGACCAAGGATCTCGTTTGTTTCAGGCACCAATAGGTCTCTCGAGCCTAAGAGTGCTCCTCGCTCTTGCAGGTGAGTTTGCTTCCCTTTCGAAGCAGGACGAGAAGGAGGGGGAACTGCAGCAGTGATCAATCATGGGTAAAAATCGGGAAAAGTTTACAAATAAAAAAACATATGATGATCAATCGAATTGACCTTCAGGCAGTGGGCTAGGGGGTCTCCTCTCCAAGTAACCGCTGTCGTATCTGGGCTCGTCAATCAATCCAACAGGCGCTCTGTAAACTACTTAGTTCTCTCCCTTAGCGGAACAACTCATCTCTACACCAGCAGTTGACCAAGTGAATGAAAGCATTTTACCATTTTATACTGAGCTATTTGTGTTCATTGAGTTCCTTCTCGTCGCAGTTCAAGATCGAGATGGAGATACATATGAAGATACGGATCCATAGCCAATGGACTGGGTCGAACCAGCGCTATCGGAGAATCAGACTTTGATTGGAACCCCTGCCCCTGATGATGCTAAAGAAACTGCTAGCTTTGATGCCTCTTAGCCTTAGCTACTGGTCCTAGTGCTGTTTCCACTGGATCTGCGACTGGCTCTACTATAAGGTATGCTGCTAGCAATGGAACTCGATCTGCGACTGGTGGAGAAACGTCAGGGTGCTGGATCTACTTATGCACCCACCCTTGCTCCTGCTGCTTGCTTTGCTTATCGGTCTTTATCTTACGCTATGGGTGCTGCTCACTTCGCCATTTGTGGTGCTGGTTCAAGTTCATCATCTCGATCAACTGAATCGACTGCTTCTTCTTAAGGATCTACTGATGGTTCTACTAATGGTCGTGCTGGATCGGTACTGGACCACCTTGACAGCTCGTGCTGTTGGCTTGACTAGTAGGTTCACGAGGTCAGTCACTGGAACAAGCTCATAACATAAAGGGTAGTTTTTAGTGGCGAGTGGCTCTATGATAGGTAGTCTGGTGTCAGTGTGGTAGTCTTAGTAGATGTAGATGGCGGCGGGATCTAAGTCAGGGGTTTTAGTCTCGAATAGGCTTTGCTACCTTTGTCTCTGGTGCCAAAACAGTCACTGATACTAGGGCTCTCTCTGCTACTGGGTGATAAACAACCTCCTATGTCCCTACAAGTGGTGCTTTTGCTCGATCAACCGGATCAAATGCAACTGCTAGTGCTGTTACTAAAATGGGTGGTGCTTTCATTCCAACAGGCTCAAGAATGATGGGAAGGGGTGCTTTGATTGGCCATCGCCCTTTGGGCTCTTTCAAGACCCGTTCGAGACTAGTTGCTGCCAGAGACCGTGGATTTAACTACCCCTCCCGAACCTTATTCTGTTTGTAGGCATCGGCTTGTAGTCTCTTCCGACTTCTAGAATAATGGGTGCTCGAATGGGAACCTTAGCTCTTTTCTATCGGTTGGGTGGAGTTCCACCTTTGGTTCACTTCTACTTCTTTGATCGATGGGTGCTTGAATCTCAGGATAGAGATCACTCCTCTTGGTCCGAGGCTTTTTTCTACTATATAATAATAATAGGGCCTTGGTTTGGATCTTTGCCGTCGGTTGGAAAAATCGTAGAAAATCCCCTATTTTTGTCTGGTTCTGCCGATCGAGCCTGGGTCGAAGGTGGAGATGGGGACTCAATCAGTAGAATCAGACTGGAATCGGACTAGAAATTACAAAAAGAAGAGGCCTCGTGGCTCCGAAGAAGAAGTTTACCGGTTCGAATGAAAGGTTGTGAGAAGCCCCAATGGAGATGCCCAAAATCCTGCTAAGAGAATTGCTAGTTTTAGGTCCTTGAGGTCTTCTCTTGGAGATGCTAACTTGAGTTTCTCTGGGCGCCTCTCGTTTAGCCTTTTTTAGGGCTTTCTGCACTCCGATGCCTATGAGAAAGTGGCAAAAATCTTTAAATCTTGAGGTTGCAACTCCTGCGATAGTCCCCGAAATGGCACATTCCGAAGAATTCCTGTATGAATCTACGGCTTCAACGCCTGTGACAGAGCACACCGCGTCGGTGGGGATTTGTGGTCAAGACGATAACGCGCTTTTCCGCCCCCTTTCAAGGTTTCCTTGCTCGACCACGGGAGAGTAGAAATCTCAATGCCTATCGTTTTCGCCAGAAGATTACAGAGGTAATTTGAGGATAATGTCAAGGCATATGTTCGTGTCATGCCCAATAGCTCATCACGAGCAAGGCTGGCAAACGAATGTAGTTAGCCGGTAAACGGATAAGCAAAGCTTAGCGCTTATACAATCGGTCTTACTAAATGCATCCCTGGCTAGAGCATAGTGGGGAAGCCCTAAAAGGGTAGGTTTCACACAGAGGAACGGGTTCTCCACTCGACTAAAAGAAGAGGCTAAAGAGCCGTCCGAGAAAGCCAATGAAGAATGAAGTTGGCAGATAGGACGATGCCGGGCCACCCCCTGTCCGTGGGACAATGGGGACAGAGCGGGAGAATTCTCCATATTTAGATCCATATTTAGGGAACGGTTGAACTCATTATGTCATGCTCTCCTGGCTAACGCAGGCACATAAGCTGAGTTAAAATTCTCAGGTTCTGCTCCCCGGGAGGGACCGGCCCCGCCCATATAATAAAGCCTGTGTCGAGATAGATTGAATTTCCCTTCTAATCCAGAATCATCAAGTGAGTAAACTACCCTTGGAAATGCCTCGGTAGCCGGAGGTTTCGGTATGACCGTTTTTCCACGCTTAAGGCCGGTTTCGAACCTTCGCACATCACGTTGTACCTCGGGGACGGGGACCGTAAGAAGGGTTTTAAACGACTTATTTCGATCACTGGGGGCTTCCTTACCCTTAAGGGTGGGATATCGATCTTAATAAACAAACGAGAGAAAGTGCTCGGTCCCATACCTATTGAAGCAAAAACAGAGGAAGACGATAACGCATCGATGAAGAGAACGAAAAGATCTAACCCATTTGGTGCGGGTCTCACTATTGACCGGGGCATTGTTCCTCCTGATGACATAACTCCGATTCATTCAGTCGTAATGCTCTAAGTAACTGCCTTCTGTAGAGACAGTAGCTGCCTCGGCTACCAGCTGAGCAATATAATCGAAATTTCCCACTAGAACTCTTTTATCTCGTAAGCGGAGCTTTACCTTCTGACCCTACTACCCCTGCTGTTCAGCAGAAGGGGAGAAGGTAATATGTAATATTCTCAAGCCATTTGAGTCGAGCCGTTGACTCCGAATCTACAGGGGCAGCTCTGTAAAAGAACTAGAATCCCTTCGAAGAGAAAAGTCACTCCTTTATCAAGTCGGGCGCCAGGAATGTTTTTCGTATGTGTCGATAGACCGATTCGAGGATGGAAGAGATCTATAGAAGACATTTACTTTACGTAGTTGGAGAAAAGGCAAGTGCATTTCGTCAAGCTGACCGAAGAGCGGGTTGATCAAAAACTCATTCTCATGTTCTGCACCTCGAGGGGCAGCGCCCCAGCCATCGATAAAGCCTGCGTCAGACTAGTTGGATCTTTTCATTCTTCAATTCATTGAGACTTCTAATTCCATAAAGCTTTTATCTCCGCCCCCCTTTCTACTAGTTTTTGCTCCATCGATAACAACAATGCTCGCCTCTACTTAGGACCCAATCCTTTGCACAAATAGGAATGGAGATTAGAAAAGAGTTCGGCAGGAAAGCGGCAATTCAAGTGAGCGACTATACGCCTGCCACAGCAGGAGATTGAGACTCTTACTACTTGATTTTTTTTGGCTTGGCGGTAAAGCACCAGGGCGAAGTCCTGCAGTTGGTGATTCGATCTCACTTCCAGATGTTAGCGAAAGAAGAATTCCTGGACTAGCGGTTTTGGGTAAATGTGATATATCCTTCCTCTGAAATGGAACCGCGGGAAGACCTATTTAATCTTCGTGGCCCGGTGCCGGTGTTGGTGCCCCTGTTAAGTGTAATTGTTCAGTTGCTGCCCTGGCAGCTCGCTTGAATGAAAGAAATAGAAAAGAAAGAAATCCTTATTTAAGGTATGAACAGTCTTGCTAATTAGGCGGAGGTATAAACTCACTACTATCCGCATCCAGGGCATCGTAAGTAATGGAATAATAGGATATCTAATCAATCTATTGCGAAAAGCTAGCCGAAGAGGACTCGTTCTCGTGGTGCTTACAATCCAATCTATCCTTCTATCTAGTGTGTAAGGGCCCCTCTTCTTCCCTCTCCCAGCCTGTCTCTTCCACTTGATGAGAAACTTAGGGATAAAAGAGATATACATTCTCGGAGGAAGAACCACCTCGCATGGACAGACAACCCCCCGGTTACATCATTTCTTGATCCGCTTGTCCACCAGCTTACTTAGTGATAGGCGTTTCGGGATTTAATAATCCTTTTTTTCCAGAATCGATGTCTTGCATGACCGAGAGGATGCCTCTTCCTTTCAGTTGAAGGGGGCAAACCCACCCATTCTCGTGACAGAGTGAGCGATTAACCAAATCCCATTGACTCAGACTTTGTTATTTATTGTTTCTTGCTTGCGTAGAGAGTGGTTATTTACTTGCTTAGTGGGAAGACTACAAGAGAGTAGGCGTGCCGGCATCCAAAATGTATATCATGTTAGAACGAATTAGGCAAAGCAAACCTTAGCTGCACAAATTGTTGTCAGCAGTCGCTCTCCTCTCCCTTCCGGTTGAGCTAGTGAACTTCCTTGCAGTCGAGCAAGCAAGCCCCCATCCGAAGGATGCCTTCTGGTCCTTCGAACGATACCACTTGTTATGAAATACCAGGGCGAGTCTCTTTTATTGGATTTGAACCGATAGCTCTCACCGTATGAAAGCGATAGCGGCCCAATCTCCCGGTCTAAATCTTACCGATCTCGACGGAGAAGCTAAGAAGCTATACAAAAAGCTTGCCCCAGAGGCTTCCCGGGATACAAGAAGCATAGTCTGAAGATTCCAATGCACGGAAATGGGCTCTGAACGAATCTAGCTATCTGGAGCCCTCTTATTTCAGGAGAAGATGGAGCCGCTAGCCCTACTTTATACAGCCGGGCGGGGTCCCCTACCTTCCCCTCCAGCCGAACTAGCTGTGCACTACCTTCAGAATGTGCCATTTTGTCTCCCATCCGGCTCACTCTCTTCTTCAGGGGCGGAAGTCCCGAAAAAAGATAGATGTTTGCAGAGGAGCAAAGCAGCTCCATTAGAGTGATGAGCCAGGTTTGCCTATCTATTCGCTATCTATTATTCGTTTAGCGCAAGAGGTCTAGAAAGTGGGTTTAGGAATCCCTACACTCCGATATTCTGTTAATGAAGAAACAGTAGTTGTATTTATTTAATATTCTATTTATAGCAATTCTACTCGGTAAACTCTATTTAGTCTATCGAAGAAAAAAGAAGAAAGCGGCTCAACCTCGCGGGTAAGAAGCAAAGCTGAGGACAGCGCTAAGTGAGTAAACTGCCCAGCACCTGCAGAAAGGGGGAGTTGATCCAACTAAAACGGCAGTGGCTAACAAGCGAGCAAGTAAAACTACCTCATTCACTCACACAAGATATAACCAAAATATATGAACCTGCGGGAAAGTGCCCGACTAGCACAAGGGCGAAAGCAGCTAACGCATGAAAAACACATGAAAGTCAAGAGGCACCGGTGTCTCGTAGGTGAACACCCTTGGTGCGGGGCTCGCCTCTCTCCTAATCAAAACAAGGATCTCTATTCCGCGCAGAGGAACAAGTTCAATGAATGGAGATGAAGAGAAGAGAAATCTACCTAGCGCATCCGGTCGATATTACATAGAATGCTATAAACCTTAAAAGAGAGATGCCAAAGGTAGTTTACTTGCTTAGTGTGAAACGCTAAGGATGGGCGACTAACTTAACTGAAAGTGAAAGAAGTAGTGGGAGTAAGAAAGGGTTAGTGAATGAAATTTCCTTCAAACCTGTCAGTGTGAAATCAAGCTTCAGAGTCAACAGAGTCAAACGGTGAAACGAAATCTCTTTCATACAAATCTTATCTTATGCTTGCCCGAGGGGAGCTGATATACCTGGACCACGTCGAGACTCTCTTTCGAAAGTGAGATCACCACCGGCAAGAGGGAAAGATCACTCCTAAATGCAGCCGTGATCTTATATACGATACCACCAGACGCGCCCCTGCCGCAACCGCCTTCGGATCTGCATTCGCATCTTCTTCGGCTTTTGCTACAGTCTGTTCCTTCCTTCAGTCAGTCCTTTCTTCAAGATTTTTGCCTGCGGATCTCTTTCTTCAAAACATATCCTTCGGCGCCAGCCTTTCCTGCCTTACCTTAACCCCGCTTTCACGTGGCGAATCGGTATGAAGTTTCTGTGATCACTTTACGGCATTCTTTAAGCTTTCTTGGTCACCGGACAGAGTGAGAACTGCTCAGCTTGCTTGCTTTCTGGAGATAGGTTTAAATCCTGGCTAACTAAGAGATAGAGATAAAGAGATAGAGTCGTCTTTTCTCTTCCTGACCTTTGTAGATTCGCCCCGAAAACACAAAATTTCATGTGTTAAGCATAGTGCCATTTAATTAAGATCGATCGGCGAGGCTAATTCTACGAATTAGATCCGCTGCAGTCTTTTTCGGCAGGACCTAGACACGGAGGTTCGGAAAGTAGCGCGTGCCAGCATTCACTGGTGGAAGGACTAGCAGCAGCGAGACCATCATAGTTGACATGGTCGGAGCTAGAGTCGTCTCTACTCTTTCTGTAATTGACTCCCTCCCGCTCCCAACCAACCTTTTCCTTTGAAAAGTCTTCCACTAGTGGCTGAGATTAAGTCAATTAAGTGAAGTCCGCTGGGATTCTTTCTTAGATATATATTGTTGGGACTTTCATCCCCGCTTCGCCTCTGTCTGCCTATCCTCTTTTTTTTTCTTCCTTTGTTGCCGTTTCCAGATATGGGATAAATATTCGGAATGAATGATGTACTGCTGACCAGGTGAGAGAGATATTCCCAATTGCACCAGCAGAGCCGGAGTAAGCGGATTGGCCTTATCAGATCCGGTAAGGCTCGCATAGGCTACACAAGCTACGGTTCGGTACACTGAACACCAAGCCAATCTCGAAGAAGAAAAGAGAACAAAGCAGCGCTTATTAAAGCCTAGGTCAACCATTGGTTGAGGGAACTCCCTGAGCGCTGCGCGCGAAAGCAAGAAGCAACTCCTTGAGCTGGGGCAGACTCTGTGTTTACATCGTCATAGTCTTTTCGCCACATTGGCAAGCCGTACTGAACACACACCTACCCACATGGGATTGGGATTATAAACGTCCATTCTCTCGATCGGAAAGGGGAGAGAGCGCAGAACTTCGGTTCGGTGTCAAGTTCACTGTACCCTAAGGGGGGGAGAATGCGGCTCTCTAGTTCACTGTAATGTAAGACCAACTTCGAAGGGATCTCAAAGTTCCCCTTTAACGCGGCGTCGGCGTCGTTACGAATAGTACATTAGAGCCAGAGCTCTTCGATGGTTGAGTCAAGTTTAGTCCACTACTCTATTATATTAGGCTTCCCGATGCCTTTCGGATGCCAAGACTCTATCTTCTCGTCTATGGCTAGATCATTATTTACGACGATACTGAGCTTCCATTTCACAGCCCGCACATGCTGATAAAGGTTGCCTTCTACTGAAGGTGAATCAACGTCTTCACCTTGATTATATTATTTATATATATATATGGTTTAGAACCAAATCCTGAGTTTTGTATCATGAAAAAGTACATTTCTAAACAAGCTCAATTGGAAGCATACCTTTCGCGGAGCTCAAACTCCTGCCATAGCGTCGGTGTATGGCGCACCTGAGTTCGCTCTTTATCGATTTGGTGAAAACCAATGCCATAGTCTCGTCTTCTCTCTTCTTACTATAACCAAACTGCACTCCTGGTTTGAGAGATCCTTTTAACAGGTACGAACCAGGGATAAGCCACTCAACGCGGACCACACAGAGGAAAGAGAACCTCCTATTTGAAGCTGAAAATTACCCAACTGATAAAAGAGACAATATCCCATGCGTTAAGCATTGATTGAAGCGTCAATTTGACTGATTCAGCTGCTGAAACAGCTTATGAAACGACTTCTTCATACGTTTGTAGATTTGGACCGCTCCACGGGATTCGAAGATCAAAGGAACCTTTCCCGAAAGGAGTTAGGTTAGGTCGGACCCGTTACATCTGATGACAAAGGTGGACTATCTCTGTCGAAAACGCGAGCTGGGACGTCAGCGAAGCTTGAATTGTACGAGCGATGTGCTTCACTGATAGAAGTAGAAGGGATCCGCTCTATCTCCTGCTGTCCTTTCTCGGACGGGTCTAGATCCGGGTTCCAATTTGGTTGATATTCAGCACGGAAGATCCGCCTTAAGCGAGCCTGCGACTGTACCCTTCCTTAATGTTGTTCAGTTTGTGTACAGCTATGCCGAAATGAGGCAGGGCGGTGGGCGGGGAAGGTAATCAATCCCATTAAGAACTTCCTAACCAACAGCTCTCCTTTCTCCCGATTCGGACATTGCGTTGCCAAACGGGCGAAAAGAGAAGCAAAGGAATGATTCTCCAACCATAACCAACCGATTTTCAAACATAAACATCTGATCAAGGTAAACCACCCCGATTGCGGATAGCCTAGACCTCGAAGACTGCGAAGTAGATGCCAATAGTACTCTTTCCACACTTGCATACACAGCAACTTGAATATTCACAGGATTTGCATAATTAAGCAGATCGGCATGCCTCCTCCCCGAACTATCACAAGTCGAGCCACCAATCTTAGTGCCTACCAAATGTTCCAAACTAAACCCGTTATACGGGTCAACCCCAGCCTCCAACAACCCATCTCTAACCAATGATTGCCAGTTCCTAAGCTCCGGCCTAAACACAATTGCCTTCTCAACCCACTTGTACGACTCGTTCACAACTCTCAGGTCCCAATTGACACCCGATTTCTGATAGAATTCTTGGTCTGCTCCGCTAGCCGGCATTTATGGCACTGCTGCCACCAAGAATGCGTCCTCTGGCGTTGGGGGCTCCATCCTCGGATGTGAAGGCTTGGGCAGGGGAATCAAATGTATCAACCTCAGTGAGTGTGGCCAAGAATCCTTCTTGAGTCATCCAATTGGGATTGCCATAGGGAGCGCCACCTCGTTCAAGCACAAGAACTCGATAGGACTGTGACAAGGTGGCGGCCAACGGACAACCGGCAGTGCCACCTCCTACAATTAGATAGTCATAGGAATCCTCCGATGGGCGGCGTTGAACAAAAACTTTATAAAACTTGGGTCTGGTGCAGAAATTCAACAAAAATGATTAGCTTCTATTTGGTTACCAAGAAAAACTGAAGCAAAACAGACGACAAGAAAAGAGAATTTCAATGTTCTAATGAATGTCGTTTATAACTGTATTAAATTAAGTGGAATTTCTTTCTTTTCTTGCATTTTCTCAGAACCCAAACGCAAACAAAGAAACAAGAGAAGATTGGTCTCAATCATTACTATATCATTACTATTTATCTCCAGGCCAGACTGCTCACTTACGAAATAGGCCTATGGGTGACGAAAGGTCGACTGGTGAAGCCTGACGGCTACTGCACGTCTGGGAAGGTTGAAGGACCCGTTATACTGACCCGACGGTAGAGACCGGGATCCTACAATAGTTGAACGATGAAACAACTATTCGCTAAGCTCTTGACTCTGTCACCTATTCGATAGTTTCGGGGTCGTGGAAAAATTGGGTTCAATTCCCATAGCCCCGATGTGGCGAAAAAAACGAATTCAACGAGCTATACCTTGCCCGCATTAAGATTTCAAACTTGTCGTCTACTTTCAGGAAATGTTCGGAACAGAGAACTGAGTATAATACAACGCCGCATTCTCCGAAGATTGAGGAACAAGAAGAGATCTATTAAGAGAAAGATTTATCCGAGAGAAAATCTTAACAGTTACATCCAATCACAAACTACACGAAAGTTGCCCCTTTTTCATGGGGATTTACCCATCACAGAGATGCACAGAGGAAGAGAACTCACTTCATATATCCCTTTTCCACTCAATCCAGAAACAAGATTGGACGTTATTCCGGTTCGTCTCCATTTTCGTGAAACTATTCCTCAAGCAAGGCAGCCGATAAGTCATCGAAGGCTTTGTGTGAATAATTCCATGGTAAGCATTACTCATTTGAGACTTTCCCACGGTGATATAATATCTTTTCAAGAAAATGACGCGAGAATCCGCGAAATAAGGAGATCCTTCTATATCGAAATATCTGTTGATAAAATAATAGGGAAATTCCTGGATCACCCGGTAAGAATGTGGAGAAGAACCAAAACTGAATGGTTCCACCTACTCAAAACTAAGAGGGGATGCCGCCTACTACTAAAATCCCGGTTTTTGCAAGAGTTGCGTTCTTCTATGCAAGAATCAGACTTAGAAAGAACAAAGAAGTTTGGATCCGAAAAAGTATGCTTAGGCAGTTCCTTCGCTGAGCACAACAGAATGAAGAGGCATTTATATAAATTCAAATCCCTATTCTTATCGAAGAGAAGGAACGAGAAAAACCGAAAATTTCCTACTCGAACAAGAAGTCCTATAGTCTCTTCTTTCTCTTTATATAGTAATTCGACCTATTGCTCCGCATCCCCCCTGAAGTTGACTATGAAGAGAAGAATCAAAAGGATTGAACTACCTACTCATTATTCGGAGGTGAATCATAGAACACTAAAAGCTGTGGTATCTTATGGACCTAACATAGGTCACATCCCTCACGACATAAGATTGAAAGATCCAAACCTTCCTCTTCGGAGCGGAAACGGACGTGGCCAAAACATATAAAGATCGGCTCGCTCATAGGGACATATCTATCCGGATAGAGGATAGTGACGATCGATTCATAGATATCTTTCTATCTATATAGATAGAAATCTCCGTGGATAGAGATAAAGATAGGGATCCATCTAGATCTTGATTCACTATTTCCATTTTTTTTTCTTGATTTTGATTGATTGCCTTTTTTTTGACGACAAGTTTGAAATCTTTTTTCAGGCAAAGAAACATCGTTTTTCAATTATTACTTGCTGGGTCGGAGCGAGCGAGCAGAGCCCAGGAAAGAGGGAAGCCCGTCATAGAATAGAGCAGTCGACTAGAAGTAGAAGACTGCTGGCCTGAGAGAAGGCGGCCTCTCTCGGGAAAGATGGCCCAATTTCTCTTCTTTCTTTTTGAATTTGAGTCCGGTCGTTCAAAATAAGGCTAAATGTGATTTAGAGAATGACTCATATAAAAGAAAGATTGTTCTGTTATGAAAGACTTGCGACTAACAACCCAACTAAATAACTTTTACGTAATTAAAGAAAGCAGCGAAAGAGGATGGGATAGCGTAAGAACCCTTTCCTTCCATCTTTTGGTCGGCTACCTAAGCAGTGATCCCTTCTTCCAAGCTGATTCCCCTCTGTAGAATGTAGGATGTCCACTGGAAAGAAGAAGCAATCTCCTTCAATACTTTCACATTGTCAATCCTTTAATCTTAATCTTTCTCAGAAGAGCCAGCGGCGACTCTGTTTGCTTGCATTCTCTGTCGCACTAGAAGCAGGTAGTCAACGAGCGTGTGATCTCGTTATCTACGTCAATGAATGAGACTCTAGGCAGACTACTGTAACTACTTAATTGTCATTATAACATAACATCACTATAGACCTTCAACAAGTAGGAATCTAACCTATACAATGTCGCCCTTTTGAAAAGCCGAAATCACCGTACTGTCATCATTCGCAAAAAGGTAGCATCATGATATCTTCTTTGACGATGTGCCCAACCCTTTCTTTATTAGACCGGGAGGTGTAGCTAGAATTGTTGGCTCAGCCGGTGCCGGGGAGGTGGAGCTAGAACTTTTGGAATGAAATCCTGATGAATTGAATGAAGGCAGCTGATAGGTCCGACTTTGCCGAAGGTCCACCACCGGCTTTTTTCAGTCTTTAAGTGGTCAGAGAAAAAAATCCTTAAAATTCAAATAAGTGAATGACCGGCGTGTGGAAATCTTATGATGGTCAAATCTGAAGAGTCAGACCCGACACACCCACATGTATGGTAAAAGCGTTATCAGCAACACGGCGTAACGGTCGAGAATCCATTCCTGTAAATGATACCATTGGCTTCATTCAAGAACTGTTCCCATCAGAATTGTTCCAAAAAAACCGTATCCCTAGGACTTTTGTTTCAAGAATCTGACCGCAGCAACTTCTAAGCTACAAAATAAAGAATGTCGTATACAAAGTAAAGTAAACCCCCCCGGTTAGAATTCTTCCCTGGCTCCACTATTCCCTTTCTCTATTTTAGAACGGAGAGCGGGCAAGGCCTCCATTGAAGCCGAGCTATTCGCCCTTCTTTAACACGATCCTGTAACACACTCTTATTGAGGCTAGGCTTAAGGCCGACTACTAATTATTATTCGAGAGCGGGGGAACTTCACTTCGAGGGAAGCAGTCTCCCCCGGGAAAACTCCAGAAAGGAAAGAAAGACCCGTAAGCTGCTTCTTTGCTCACTGCGATTGCGATATCTTATTATATTACTCTAAAGCTCAGGGGAAATTCTTCCCCGGCTCTTTTGAATGTGAATATTGAGTGAAATCCCTTAGTCTAAAAGTCTTCCTTGGCCTTGGCTAGTGTGAATCCTCCTCTAAAGAGGAGTGAGGTGTCCCACGGGCGTAAAAACTTTTTTTTTCTAGGCGACTTCCTCTTGAAAAGGAAAGGAACCAGTTACTTCCACCTTGGGGGTCTCCTAAAGAAAGGGAAGTCTCTCATGGAAAAGCTTTTGAGCTCGGGTTCCTCATAACAAACTTGGTCGAAAAACCCAAGTCTTGATGCCAATGTTGGCCCGTAAACCCTTTCTCAATGAATGGTTCGCAAATCACCTTCGTTTGTACCGGAACTTCGTGAACTAAATGTTGGCAAAGCCAATTATTCCATCTTCGGGCATTCGTGCCAGTATTTACGAACTCTAGGTGAAAAAGCTAAATAAAAGAAAGTTTTAACCTATTCTCCTTTCGATTGATAAGGAGAAAGCGGGCTCTTCAGCTACATCAAGTACCACATCATCCGATTCAATAGTAGCCGCTGACTTTTCACTTTAAGAGCATAGCATAAAGCGAAGAGGAACCGGTAAATCAATAGAATTTCTCTTTTTCTCTTTATCCCGAAAAGGTAGTCTCATTCATATCTTAACCGATAGAATAGAACGACGGGGTTCTAATTCAGATAGCTGTAATGTACTGCTGGTTTGACCTTTTATAGGGCAATATCTGTAGGGGAGCTGTAAGGTTGACTCATGTCTAGTGTCTAGTACCCTTATTCTTCTTTTCTTTTGACTGACTTACTTTGACAGCTATCCATCTCCAACTTGAAAAGCAGCGCAGCTCAAGTGATGAAAGTTATACGTACGTATAGTTGACTAAAGTGTAGTGTGTTCCCATTCCTTCCTTATCTAAGCGATGATAATTCTTTTTTTTTCGCTGGTTGGCTTGGCGACTATTAGGACTTTCATAGTAGCTAAGAAGCTGCAAGAGAACTTCACACCTCCCATATTAGGGAGAGACACAAAGGGAAAGGGAGGGGCATCCAGAACTAAGAGATAAGAAGATAGCACTATAGTACAAGATACAGAAAGAGAAGTCGACAGCGGCAGGGGAGACACTAGAATAAGAGATCGACAGTAGGGGCCGCTCTTTTCTCAAGAGTTGATCGACTAAAGTGGAAATAAGAAGACTCTCACCTTTACTTATCCAAGCTTTTCTTTTAGTCGGTCCCTGTCCTTAAGCCCAGAGAGCAGAGCGAAAGTGCTTTTCCTCGGAAGAGACTTTCATTTAAAAGATCAAAGTGGACTGCGCCCTTTCAAAAAATCAGGGTTTCTTTTAGTGAAGCTAGTGCTTTTGTATTGGGCACTTTATTCAATTAGCTTGTTTGGAGTGCTCGGCTCGCTTGTTAGCAACTATTCTGACTGGAAGAGCGGTTAAGAAAGACAAGTTGAAAGCAAGACGCTGACTTTCACAGCAGAGCGGAAACCGGGAAGGGGGGGGGGAGAACTTCTTACTTAACCGATAGGATAGAACCACCGGAAGTTGAGCCATAAAGGAGAGAATGTAGGGGGGAGAAAGTAATCAATAGCCTGGCATTTGTTTCTCAACACCGGATTTCTCGACCAACCTAACTAAGCAAGATGACATACCAGATCTCCTCTGAAGAAGTTCATTCTCCGAGAATCAACACATCGGCATGCATCTCCGAGAATCGACACATTGGAAGTCTTGCGGGGAAGTGACACAACATCAACATCTGTAATAGAGGGGTATAGCGATGAAGCTACCTATCGATGAAAGGCAGGAAAGAGCAGTTACTTTAACTCGGGAACAACTCGTATTCCTATTCTTCTCTCCAGCATACCATTTCTAGTCTATCTATTGGAAAACTCATTCTCTTGACAGCAACGCCCGGGCAGACCAGTTAAGCTGTTACCCGGACGACAGAACTATGTATGCTCTGTATTATCGGAAAGCCATTCCATCCTTATAGCAGGAAGAAGAGTTGATCCTACATCCATTCAAAAAGGGACTAAGACATCCAATCGAAGAAAGTTGAAGTCATGAAGGAGAGGAAGCGGAAGCTAATAAAAAAAGAAGCGAAAACTTCTATCCGATCAATGAAAGGAATGACTAAATGCCAAAGGCACTGAAGTGAAGGTTCAACGGAATCAAGAAATGGTTCTGACCTTTATCCCCAAACCCACAATGATTGATTCTGGAAAAAAAAAGCTTCGACTAATACATAAAAAAAGAAAAAGGTAATTAAAAAAATGCTTAACTCATGCCGATTCCACAAGTGTATTTCACTCAATTGCCTTACTGGCTATTACTGACATAGGGCCATCTATTAGTGAAATAGTACTGGAAATCGCTAGAAATCAAGTACGAACTGAAAAGTCACATCATCTGAAGCAGCAGCCTCGATTTGATACCTAATTTGATACGGGATTGGCGACTGTAATTGAACAAACTACTTTTACTGTTTACGAGAGGAATCCTTAATCCCCCCAGAAACCAGGGAATTACTAAAAATACTAATTATAATACTGGAGTTCAAGCTCCTACTTCGAAGAAAGCCTATTGGTTGTTTCGAAGCTTAGTAGCTAAAGCGTACTTGTTTGTGCGTGTTGCTTACTTGCGTGTGAAAGGGGGTACGCGGATTTGGGCTGCTAAGTGGAACCAGACCATTCAACTTGCCATTTGCACTCTCCTAGGGTGCGATCGTAGGGATCTTGCTTTGAATCAGCAAATCCTTCTTTTTATGGTTAAGCGTGGGCATGAAGCTAGCAACAGCGAGCGATTTGCGGTTGTGAGAAATAGGTATGAAGTATATGATTATATCAGCAGATGTGTGTGTAACTTGATCATCTTTTTTCTTTTAGCTAAAACGAGGTTAGATCGAAAATTCCCGAATTCAAAGAAAAAGAAAAAGTTTTTCTTTGAATTAAGGTGTAATACTCACTTGTAAATGATTGGTGTCAGAATTTTTCACTGATCAGGTGTGATCAGTCTCATCCGTGTAAGAATTAGGAATTCCTCTTCCAACTCGTCCCGGAATAGGCGTTATGGCAAAGAACAAGAAGAAAACAAAAGGAGAAATTTGTCCAATAGTAACAAATGGTGCCTCCACAGGTTGACATCCGATCCAACCTAGTAGTAAGCAATCCGCCAAAAGCAACCAAAATATTCCTTGGTGAATCGGGCGAAAACTTGAACTACGCACATACATACTTTTAAAAAAAGGTAAAGCCAACAGACATATAAAAACTGGTGCTATTGCGGCTACACCTCCCGATTTGTCAGGTATACTACGAAGAATGGCATGGATCGGTAGGAAATACCATTCCGGCACAATATGAGGCGGGGTGGGCATCGGATTAGCAGGTATATAATTGTCGGGATGCCCCAAAACATTAGGAGCATAAAAAATCCAAATGGAAAAAAAGATAGCAAAAGCTACCCAACCCACTAGATCCTTTACATAAAAATAAGGGTAAAAAGAAATTTTATCCATCTCTGAATGTACACCCAATGGATTATTTGATCCATATTGATGCAATGCGGCCAGATGAAGAAGACTGGCGCCTACTAAAATAAAGGGCAGTAAATGATGAAGACTAAAAAAACGATTTAAGGTGGCATTGTCCACGGAGAAACCACCCCAAAGCCAAGTCACTATGGTATCTCCTACTACAGGTATGGCGCTAGCTAAGCTTGTAATTACTGTAGCTCCCCAAAAGCTCATCTGACCCCAAGGGAGTACGTATCCTGTAAAAGCTGTCACAATCATTAATAGGAAGATTACAACTCCGAGACACCAAACAAATTCCCTAGGACTGCTATAACTCGCATGATATAGACCACGAAAAATATGAAGGTGAACCACAATGAGAAACATACTTGCCCCATTAGCATGCATATAACGGAGCAACCAGCCCCCTTCAACATCTCTCATAACGTGTTCTACGCTGTTGAAAGCTAGATCCACATGAGGTGTGTAATGCATAGCTAAAAAAACGCCAGTCACTATCTGAATGACTAAACAAATACCAGCTAACGGACCGAACCCCCACCAATAACTAAGATTGCTCGGGGTTGGATAATCTATCAAATGCTGATTAAGTGTGGAGGATATAGGTTGTTTAAGAAGAGAAAATCGTTGGTTCCTTATAGTCATTTCTCTTTCCTATCGTGACAACTCTTGTTCCCCCACCTTTTTAGCGTTCTGGGCCCTACTTACTCCTTTCTTTCATTTTTCATTAAAGGGGAGAAAAGAAAAGAGGGGTGTTCAGGGGGGGCCGCCTTTCGCAGCTTTAGAAAGGAGAGAATTTAAGAAAGTCACTCTCTCCAACCTTTTCTATCTATCCTTAGAAGTAGGGCGAGAGAAAGTCAATATGATATTTGCGTTGGTTTTTCCAACGAAACTAAGCACTTTTTTGTCTTTATCATTCAGAAGGCTCAGTCCCACACTCTGACTTCAATGATGGGAACAACCTCCGCACTCCAATGAACAACAGTTCTCCGCCTTAATTTAGAATAGTTGTCGATCCCTCGGGAGTTACATTCCTAACTTAATGTTATGTTCACGCGGTGATATTCTATCTTTCCAAGAGTACTACCCTGTACGTAGTCTATGTCTGGGGAGCATACTTGACAAGAGATAGACACAGGCGCGGTAGAGAGGTCCCCCACTTCGATTCCCGCCCCGTTAGCATCTCCGATCCGAGATAAGGGATTACTCCGTTAGGTCTTTTCGGTCCGGAGCCGGCCGGTAATGGACCTACTTACCTTGCTTGTGGACCAGCTGCAGAGCTAACCCTTGTTCTATTGGTTTGGTGGTTGCTACCAAGACGATTTCTTTATGCCCATCAAAGGACCTCGAGATGCTAATCCACGAAAAACTATACGAGAAATTCGAAAAAACTCATCTACTCCACGAGGGCGACCCGTGAAAATACATCGGTTTCTTACTCGTGCAAAGGAACTCTTTCTTGGCAACTTGGACAACTTATAACGATGTTTGTCCCGCATCTCACTACGAAGATCGGGATCTTTATAAAAATAAAAGGCTTTAGAAAGCTTTCGTCTTCATATTTAGTCGCGAGCAATCTACGTTTGTGATCTCGTATATTTCGCTTCTCCGACATCTTACTGAGTTTCCCCCTCATCTTTTTGCAAAAAGCCGCTCCACGGTGGTAAAGTCTCATCTTGTGTGTTGGCCGAAGTGACAATAGTCACATTGAACCCTCGAATATGTTCGAAGATCTCGAAATGATCTTCCAGTTCTGGGGAGAATTCGCAAAACTCCGTTTCCATCGAGAATTGAATGGAGTTTTCCCGTATTTCGACCGGAGAATCTAACAGAGACATTACTGTCGAGATTCTGACCAAAAAATTAGACATTCCATGCCCTCGGAGAGTGCTTTGTCGTGCTAGGTCACTAACATATCCTTTGTCTTTAAAAGACCCCAAGAATGGATTGGATCGAAACGACTTTCCTGTCGAACCCCTTTGTGTCTGTATGAATTTCTGACCGCGCGGAATCTCCATAGCCAATTTTCCATTTTTGATTAAGAAATCATAGGGTGCCTTTGGTACTACTCTTATTTCACACGATCCAGGAACTTCCATAACGTTGGCGTGATTCGGTTTGAGCAACGGATCTTGACGTGATACATCTTCGTAATGAAAATAGAGTGGCATAATTGTCCGATTTATTCCTCGATCTTCAAAGAAGACTGACTCCTCCTACTCCTCCTTCTCTTATCCTCTATATAGCTCGTCGTTGGTTCTTTCCATCAACTTTGTCTCGCGTGTCGCTTTCATAGGCGAGACTTGGTCATTGATTGTTTAGAAAGCCATGCCTGCGAGAAGGGGGCGCCCTCTTTGACATCCGATCTTGTCATCCGAGCGGGCAGCCTCCGGTCCGGGTGCTCGTCCATCGCGCTTAGGATAGAAGATAGGATACATCTTTTGGCGTCTGCGGCTCCTTTGATTGATTCGTAAACCGGGTGCTTCAGCTTCGTGGGATTTGGAGAAGCCTTCTAAGCCCGTCCACTGCCCTGGGTCCGCGCATCTTACTATAAGCAATTCCTAGCTTACTTGCCCGAACTCTTCCTTCCTCATCCACCGCCCATGGTTTCAAAGCATTGAAATAAGACAAGACAGGGGGTAGAGTGAGCCTGGTCTACCAAGCTTTAAATGCTAGCGGGTGCGGGTGAAAGGTTCAGCACTGCTGGTGCTAATAGAATGCTTCCCATCGAGGAGATTCAGTCACGTATCGAGGGCTATAAGTAGGCCGTTTGCTATTGCTATGCTATAAGGGCTGCTCGCCTTTATACGGCTTGGCTTCGCTATTGCTCCGTCGGCCTAAAAAGTAGTATTCCTACCATACAAGAATGCCTATTATCTAGTGCTAGAAGCTAGAAGCTTCGCCAGAAGCAAGCAAGACGAGGTCGCTCTGCTTCGTAGACAAGGCTCGTTCCGTACTTGTTGACTTACGAGCTCGTGTAGTACTCGTCCCTATCTCTAAAGGGGCTTATGCACTCTACTCGCTGTTTACTAAACGAGCGTTAGAGCGAGCGAGTGAAGCCTTCAATTTAGTGGCTTCCCCCCTTTTCCCTCACCCTACTCTTTCATTTTCGCTTAAGCTCCCCCGCCGGTTTGGGGGATTAATTGATTGGATACCCGAGAACCATAATCTTTCCTAGGAACAGCTTCTACGACGATAGATAGGGGTCAGGTTTGTTTGGCATCTATGCCCCCTGCCCTCCAAACAGTATGGGAGCCTTTCAGCTCGTACTGCTCACACTCCTAGATCTTTACGGCACCTCCTCCACCATAGTGTGAGCTGGGAGCAGCTCTAAAAAGCAAGGCCTACTTCAAAATTCGCTTTCAACAACACAAGACCACAAAAAAAGTAAACTATGGTTGCCCACTGATCTGATCATAGGTGAAATCCAATCCCTTCGCTTCGCGCCAGGCTTGGAAACCGTAAGTCAGGCTCCTTTCGCCTCTCGGAAGCGAGAAAGCGAGCAGCAAGCTGAAAAAGCCCTTTCCCCTTTTCATAATAAAATAATAAGGTCAGCTTCATAGCTCCAACCTATACAAGGGGCAAGCCAAAACCAGCTGAAGGAAGGGCTTCATAGCCTTCTTATTATTAGAGAAAGGGGAGCTTATTATTTTATAAAAAATACTAAAAAACTAGGTTTGGAACCCTACTCCCCAACAACTAACAACTACAAGGATGCTTGCTTGCTGGCATCAAAGCCCTTCATTATTATTAATGGGTCGGAGGGCGCACAACCCATTCTCTGCTCTTTTCCTGAGCGTTTCACACTAAGCTCTTCGATCCTGCCCTGCGCCTCTCTAGGCATGAGCGATAGCTCATGACTGGTATATGGATCTCTTTATATAGTGGTCGGCCTTCTAGAAGCTTCGCCAGAAGCGACTAGTCGCTTCCCGAATGCCTCTTTACTTTAGTATGTATGGTTTGAGTCTTTTTTTAGTCTTTCCAATGCCTCCTTCCTTGCCGCCAACGTACGCTACTAGGAGAGTAAGCAAGCTACCTTGCTTGCATTTTATTCTATAAGCGGAGCGATTTGTCGAGTCTACGAAGCTTCGTAGTTGCCCCCCCTTTGCCTCGCCATGCCACTAGATCCATAATGACCGGCGAGTCGGAATATGTACGAATATAACCACACGGAGCGCCGGACCGGTCTATCGAAGAAAGAGATCATTGAGCCTATTTGATTTAGCCGAGCTAAGGTTTGGAACCCTAGTTTATTAGTATTTTTAGAAAAGAATAATAATAAGCTAAGGGGGCTGGGAATCGCAAGAATTGAAAAGTCCTCCATTGAATGGGGTGGGAAAGACAGGTTCGGAACTGGCCGGATTAGCAGGAGGAAGGGCGGCCCCACCCTGAAACTGAAACAAAGGTGTACGTACATAAATAAAGAAAAGAGGCTGGTTATGGTCTTTACTTGATAGGGCTCCTTCCTATCTATCTTGACCGGGAAGAGGGGGGAGGCCCTTTCGGAAGCCCTGCCCGCCCTTCTCTATTTTGTTTTGGGGGATCCCTCATATTTAGGATTCCTGGCTTCCCGGACTCGTAACAGACGGCTAAGAACAAGAAGAGGATCAGTAGTCTCTGCCGTTGCAGGTCCTTCTCCTTCCGCCGAGACGGCCCTCTTTTTTTTTTTGTTTTGTTTGTTCACCGTGGCACGAAATCATGAAGAAGCTGGAATAACTCAGAAAGAGAGTGGCGCCTAGCCGTTGAGAGCGTCTGTTGTCTTTGTAGAGGAACAGTACGATCTTGGACTGGCCCCCTTCGCATGGCCTAGAAAGAAAAAGAAGTCCATGCTACTATAAGGCCTCTAAACTCCTCCCTCAGGACACTGTTGCCTTGCCCATGGGGACAGGGTAGCCCCGACTTCCATAGGTCCTTGGTTCGACCTCCTAATGAGAATTGAGGTCCTTGCGCGGGCGTCTCATCCCTAAGACTTGCTTGCTCTGTATGGAGTGCCCCGTGGTTCCTCGAGTGCCAGCCGCAGAGAGGAATGCCATCAACTAGGGCGCTATTGGCCACTAACCACTCGCTCACCGGCCGCTCGGGCTCCGCGTTTCAAGTTCGTTATCCTAACCGTCTCCTCTGCTCCACCGGGAGCCTGGCCCCTTCTTCTATCTTATCTACTGCCTTGCTCCTCGGCTCCCTACAGCTCCAGCCGCTCGCTGTAATAGCTTGCTTCTCGGGTGGATCGCACCCCGGGTGGTGCGGCTGAGCCAGAGTGGGCTCAGCAGTCGGCCTATGTTTCCGGGCGCACGCGTAAAGGCATGATTAGTTCCACAAATCTCACTGCACTGACCATAGTAAACTCCTTCTCGTTGTACCGAAATAGAGATCTGATTTAAACGACCAGGTACAGCATCACATTTGACACCTGAGGAAGGTACAGCCCAACTATGAGGTACATCAGCAGATGTTACAATAATACGTAGATGAGTTTTGGCTGGTACAACCACTCTATTGTCCACTTCTAATAAACGTGATTGACCCAATTCTAGATCATCTTCTGGAATCGTATAACTGTCAAAAGTTAGTGACTGTTCATCGGAACTGTTATAGTCTGAATACTCATAAGTCCGATACCATTGATGTCCAATAGCTTTGATAGTAATGGCTGGATCTACTACTACCTCGTCCATTGAGTATAACAGAGCAAATGATGGTATAGCAATGAACATCGGGATGATACTAGGAAAGATGGTCCGAAGAATCTCGATAGTAGTTCCATGAACAATCCTTTGCGGGATTGGATTTTTTTTATAGTGGAAATGCCATAAAGCACGAACCAAGATCCGTAATACGAAAACCAAAATCAGAATGAGGAAGAAAAAGATATCGTGATGTAAGTCTATTATTCCTTGCATCATAGGTGTTGCTGCGTCTTGAGATCCTAATTGCCACGGTTCCGCTGCATCACAAGGAGCAATTGTGAGGAATAACCATTCTAGAACAATCATTTCCTTTGCTTCATTCTTTGACAGCTCTGCTCCCCCCCAAAAAAAGAGAGACTGACTCTGACTATCCCAATTCAGTAAGACGGAAATCGCAGGTTGGACCAAGAAAGACATGGGACTTTTTGGGCATTGCTTGGGTCGAGTTCAGTAAAGACTGGCTACCTATAAAGATCCCTCACTACACACTATATACTATATATATATATATCTGTCTCTATCCAATCAACATAGCATCTCCGCTTTCCTGAAAAACGGATGCGCGCTAGTAGCGCGGCTCGCTTCGCTTTTGTTGCGGAGCTCGCTGCTTTTCATTTTGTTAGGAGTAGGTGCTTGCCCTTAGTTGGTTGGGGGAAGAGGGCATTTCCATCGCGAAGGATTCAATCCAGCCACAGGTTCCCCTACGGCTACCTTGTTACGACTTCACCCCAGTCGAAGACCCCACCGTGGTATGCGCCAATAAGACCACCAAAAGCCTTTGTGGCACTAGTGGTACACAGAAGTCATGGGTGATCATTGGTCCGATGCTTCGGGCGAAACCAATTCCCAGGGTGTGACGGGCGGTGTGTACAGGGCCCGGGTACATATTCACCGCGGCATGCTGATCCGCGATTACTAGCGATTCCAACTTCATGTTCCCGAGTTGCAGAGAACAATCCGAACTGAGGCAATCTTTCCGGATTCGCTCCGCCTTACAGCCTTGCTTCCCATTGTAATTGCCATTGTAGCACGTGTGTGGCCCAGCCCATAAGGGCCATGCGGACTTGACGTCATCCCCACCTTCCTCCAGTATATCACTGGCAGTCCCTCGTGAGTGCGGCACGCACCTTTTTGTTTGTTTCGGAGCCGTTTTGGCGGGGCGTACTAAACCCACTACGTACCACACCACCGGGCGGCTCGCCTGAATGCCGAGTCTTTCTCCGC